TTGTTTCTCCTTAAAATAAAAAGGCAATATATAATAGATATTTAACTAATTAATATAAATTAGCTCTATCGGTTGAATTTTGAAAACAACCTTATTAAAAAGTATAACATTAGTTTATGTATCACATATTATATTATTATTTACTAATTCTATAACTTTTTAGAATAAACTTTTTTATTAATTTATTACTTTAAAACATAAAATAATTATCTTATAATAAAAACTATAAAGAATTATCTAAAACTTTAAAATCTTATTTATTCAAATTTATTAATTTGTTAAATTTATGACTAATCAATCAAACAAAATTTTAAATAACAATATTACAAAGTTAGTAAACAAACCTTATAAATATGGATTTTCAACCCGTATTGAAAAAGATATCATCGAGAAAGGTCTGAATGAAGACGTAATTCGATTAATTTCGGAAAAAAAGAACGAACCTGAATTTTTATTGAACTTTCGTCTAAAAGCTTATAAAAAATGGAAACAAATGCATTGTCCCGAATGGGCTCAATTAAAGTTTTCAGAAGTTGATTATCAAGATATAATTTATTATTCTGCACCTAAAGTAAAAAAGAAATTAAGTAGTCTTGATGAAGTTGATCCTGAATTATTAAAAACATTTGAAAAACTTGGTATTTCTTTAACTGAACAAAAACGATTGACAAATGTAGCAGTTGATGCTGTTTTTGATAGTGTTTCAATCGCTACCACTTTTCAAGCTGAACTTGCTGAACACAATGTTATCTTTTGTTCGATTTCGGAAGCTGTGCAAAATTATCCTGAATTAATAGAAAAATATTTAGGGACAGTTGTTCCGATTGGGGACAATTATTTTTCGGCTTTAAATTCAGCGGTTTTTACTGATGGTTCATTTTGTTATATTCCTAAAGGTGTTAAATGTCCTTTAGAGTTATCGACTTATTTTAGAATAAACGAAGAAAAATCTGGTCAATTTGAACGTACATTAATTATTGCAGAACAAGATAGTCAGGTAAGTTATTTAGAGGGTTGTACAGCTCCACAATATGATACTAATCAACTTCATGCAGCTATTGTTGAACTTGTTGCCTTAGATAATGCTTCTATTAAGTATTCTACTGTTCAAAATTGGTATTCCGGAGATGAGAAAGGAAAAGGAGGAATTTATAATTTTGTAACAAAACGAGGTTTATGTATTGGTGAAAATTCAAAAATATCATGGACCCAAGTTGAAACTGGTTCTGCTATAACGTGGAAATATCCTAGCTGTATTTTAACTGGGAATAATTCTCAAGGAGAATTCTATTCAGTTGCTCTTACAAATAACTATCAGCAGGCTGATACTGGAAGTAAAATGATTCATGTTGGGAAAAATACTCGTAGTCGAATTGTTTCAAAAGGTATTTCAGCGGGAAACTCTAAAAATAGTTATCGTGGTTTAGTTAATGTTAATAACAAGGCAATTGGGTCACGCAATTATTCACAATGTGATTCTTTACTTATTGGAAATTTATCAAATTCTAATACATTTCCTTTTATTTCAGTTCAAAATTCGACAACAAAATTAGAACATGAAGCTTCTACCTCGAAAATTGGTGAAGAACAAATTTTTTATTTTTTACAACGTGGTATTTCTTTAGAACAAGCTATTCAATTAATGATTTGTGGTTTTTGTAAAGAAGTTTTTACACAATTACCTTTAGAGTTTTCTCAAGAAGCAGAACAGTTATTAAGTTTAAAATTAGAAGGAAGTGTTGGTTAATGAATGTAGAAGTTCCTATTTTAGAAATTAAAAATTTAAAAGCTGGTATAAATGGTATTGAGATTTTAAAAGATTTGAATTTAACAATTAACGAAGGTGAAATTCATGCAATTATGGGTCCAAATGGATCGGGTAAGAGTACATTTTCAAAAGTCGTTGCAGGTCATCCAACGTATAATGTTTTAAGTGGTGATATTATTTTTGATGGAACCAGCATCATTGAACTTGAACCCGAAGATCGTTCCCATCTCGGAATATTTTTAGCATTTCAGTATCCAATAGAAATTCCGGGTGTAAGTAATGAAGATTTTTTACGTATTGCTTATAATTCGAAATTAAAGGCACAAGGGAAAGAAGAAATTGATCTGTTTGAATTTCTTAGTTTAATTAGTGAAAAACTAAAAATTATTAACATGGAACCTGTTTTTTTAAGTCGAAACTTAAATGAAGGGTTTTCTGGGGGTGAAAAAAAACGAAATGAAATTTTACAAATGGCATTATTGGATCCGAAATTATCAATTTTAGACGAAACAGATTCAGGTTTAGATATTGATGCCTTAAAAGTTATTTCAAATGGAATAAATACATTTATGGGTCCAAATAAAGCGATTGTTTTAATAACTCATTATCAACGTTTGTTAGATTATGTTAAACCAGATTATATACACGTTATGCATGAGGGTAAGATTATAAAAACTGGTAATGCTGATCTTGCTAAGGAATTAGAAGAAAAAGGTTATGAATGGTTAAAAAATTTTAATTAAATATTTTAAAGAGAGCTTTTATATAAAAATGTACCTAATCTAAAATATAATCAATTATAATTTTTAATGTTCCTATATATGTATTGAATATTATTTATTTAAGTAAATAAATAATTTTGCATTTGAGGAGCAAGCTCACCGAGTTATTATTCGAGGAAAAACTGAGATCATTATGTATAATATGTACCCAGATAATTTTTATTCAAGTACGTTTACAATATTAGCGGAGGCAGATGTAGGAAAGCACTTTTACTGGAATATAGCAGGCTTTTTAGTTCACGGACAAGTTTTAGTTGTAATTTGGTTTGTATTTGCCATTTTATTAACTTTTTCTTTCTTAGGTTCTCGTAATGTAGAACAAATTCCACGGGGTTGGCAAAACTTTATGGAATGTGTTCTTGACTTTGTTACTGAAATTGCTAGAAATCAGCTCGGTGAAAGTTTTTACAGAGAATGGTTACCATTCATTGGTACACTATTCTTATTTATTTTTGGATGTAATTGGGCAGGTGCAGTAATCCCTTGGAAATTAATTGAATTACCAGAGGGAGAATTTGCAGCACCGACTAATGATATTAATACAACAGTAGCATTAGCTCTCTTAACATCACTTGCATATTTCTATGCAGGTTTAAGTAAAAAAGGTTTAGGATATTTTAAACGATATATCCAACCAATTCCACTTCTTCTACCAATTAATATTTTAGAAGATTTTACAAAACCATTGTCATTAAGTTTCCGTTTATTTGGAAATGTTCTTGCCGATGAATTAACAATTACTGTGTTAACAGGCTTAGTTCCATTGGTAATTCCATTACCAATTATGTTCCTAGGTATTTTCGCAGGTTCAGTACAAGCTTTAATTTTCTCAACATTAGCAGCTGCATATATTGCAGAAGCGCTTGAGTAAATTATTCTTAAATTATATTTTTCTAAACTTATATTTATATTTATTAATTAAGATTTATTATGGATTCTATCATTTCTGCTGCTTCTGTTATTGCTGCTGGTTTAGCGATTGGTTTAGCTGCTATTGGACCAGGTATTGGTCAAGGTAATGCTGCTGGTCAAGCTGTTGAAGGTATTGCTCGTCAACCAGAAGCAGAAAACAAAATTCGTGGTACTTTATTATTAAGTTTAGCATTCATGGAAGCATTAACTATTTACGGTTTAGTAGTTGCATTAGCACTATTATTCGCTAATCCATTTAATAGTTAATTAATTCATTAATTAAAAACTATAAAGAATATTATTTATAATTGGTTTCAATTTTTAATCAGTTGTAAGTAAATTTTCTAACTCTACTTTATTATCAAATCTTTTTAGATTTGTTAATAAAGTTTTAATCCTATAGTAAAACATATAAATTTTATATGGTTAATTTTTCAATATTAATTTCAAATTCAGAAGTAAGTGGCCCGGGTGGTTTGTTCGATTTTAATGCAACTTTACCCCTTGTAGCTATTCAATTTCTTTTATTGATGTTTATTCTGAATACATTATTGTATAGTCCATTACTTTCTGCTATTGCAGAGCGTAATGATTTTATTTTAAATAATCTTGCCAAAGCTTCAGAAATTTTAGCAAAAGCAAATGAATTGACTGTTCAATATGAACAAGAGCTGACTAGCGTCCGCAAAGAAGCACAATTAGAAATTACAAACTCACAAAAAATTCACAAAGAAATTTTAGAAATTGAACTAAATATTTCCCAAACATATATTGATGATTTATTAGATTCTATTGCGAGTGATTTACTTAAGAAGAAAGATATCGCTCTTAATAGTTTAGATTCTATTGTTCAATCATTATGTATTGAAATTGAAACTAAATTATCAATTTAAATTTTTTGTTAGACGTAATTTTCCTTTTTATAAGCGAACAGTTTACATAAAAATTATAAAACATGGAAAATTTTGATCAAATTTTTACATTACTTGCCCATAGTGAAGGTATTGGTTTAAACCTTGATATCTTAGAAACAGGGGTAATTAATATAGTTACTTTAGTTGTTATTCTAATTTATGTAGGCCGTGATTTTTTAGGATCTATATTAGAACAACGTCAAAAAGAAATTATAAGAGGTGTTCAAGATGCTGAAGAACGGTTAAACGAAGCCAATAGACGTTTAACTGAAGCACAAAAGCAACTAACGCAAGCTGATGTTATTATCGCTGAGATAAAAAACGAAACGGTAACTGCGAAAAAAGCTTTACTTCAAGCCGATGCTAATCAATCAAAAAAAGATTTAACTACTCGCTTTAGTAGAGCATTAGCTACATTTCAGGCTAAAGAACGTCAAGTATTTTTAGACGTTAAACAACAAATAATATTATTAGTGTTAAAACGTACAGCAGCTCGAGCTCAAGAAACATTTGGGCCACAAGAACGAGCAACAGCATTAATTAATGATACCATTAATAAATTAGAAGGAGATTTACTATGAGTGCAAATCCTTTAACATTAAAAATTGCAGCTCCTTATGCTCGTGCGTTGTATGATTTTTCTAATGACAAGAATATCATGCATCAAGTTACCGCAGATTTCCAAAATTTGGAGATTTTGTTAACTAAAACACCTGATTTATTAGACTATTTGAATAACCCTCTTGTTACTTCAGAAGCAAAAGAAGAAATTCTTACTAGAGCTTTAAAATCTCAACTTAATCAAGAAACATTTAAATTTTTACTTGTTTTAGTTAGTCGAAATAGAATCAACTTATTAGAATCAATTATTACTAGTTATTTACAATTAGTTTATGATTTAGCTTCAATTAAAATGATTGAAGTTTCAAGCGCTTTTGCGTTTACAAATAGACAGAAAAATACATTAATCACAAAACTTAAAGAAATTACAAAAGCACGAGAAATTCAATTAGCAATTACAATTGATTCTAGTCTTATTGGTGGCTTCTTAATTAAAACTGATTCAAAAGTAATTGATTTTACTATTAAAAACCAATTACAAGAATTAGCAAAGTATTTAGATAGTGTTTTAGAAATCTAAAAATAACCAAAATCTTTTATTAACTTTTTATCTTAAAAATAATACAATGATAAATATTCGTCCAGACGAAATTAGTAGTATTATCCGTGAACAAATTGAAAAGTATGATCAAGACGTTAAAGTAGATAGTATTGGTACTGTTCTACAAGTAGGTGATGGTATTGCTCGTGTTTACGGTCTTGACCAAGTAATGAGTGGTGAACTTTTAGAATTTGAGGATAAAACAATTGGTATTGCACTTAACTTAGAAAACGATAATGTTGGTGTAGTATTAATGGGTAATGGTCGTCAAATTTTAGAAGGTGGTACTGTAAAATCTACAGGTCAAATTGCTCAAATTCCTGTAGGTGAGGCTTTCTTAGGTCGTGTTGTTAATCCATTAGCTATTCCAATTGATGGTAAAGGCGATATCGCTGAAACTGAAACACGCTTATTAGAAGCAATGGCACCTGGTATTATTAGTCGTAAATCTGTATGTGAGCCTTTACAAACAGGTATAACTTCTATTGATGCTATGATCCCAATTGGACGAGGTCAACGTGAATTGATTATTGGGGATCGACAAACTGGAAAAACATCAATTTCTGTTGACACTATCATTAATCAAAAAACAGAAGATGTTGTTTGTGTTTATGTTGGTGTAGGACAAAAAGCTTCGACTGTTGCACAAGTTGTAAATGTGTTAGAAGAAAAAGACGCAATGTCTTATACAATTATTGTTTCAGCTAGTGCAAATGATCCAGCAACATTACAATATATCGCACCATACGCGGGTGCGGCTTTAGCTGAATACTTTATGTATAATGGTAAAGCGACATTAATCATTTATGATGATTTAACAAAACAAGCTATGGCTTATCGTCAAATGTCGTTATTACTTCGTCGACCACCAGGACGTGAAGCTTATCCAGGTGATGTATTCTATTTACATTCTCGTTTATTAGAACGAGCAGCTAAACTTAGTGATGAACTTGGTGGTGGTAGTATGACTGCTTTACCAATCATTGAAACACAAGCAAGTGATGTATCTGCATATATTCCAACAAATGTAATTTCAATTACAGATGGACAAATCTTTTTATCAAATGATTTATTCAACTCGGGAATTCGTCCTGCAATTAATGTAGGTATCTCAGTGTCACGTGTAGGATCAGCTGCCCAAACAAAAGCAATGAAAACGGTTGCTGGTAAATTAAAATTAGAATTAGCTCAGTTCGCAGAATTAGAAGCCTTTTCGCAATTTGCTTCAGATTTAGATGAAGCTACACAAAAACAATTGGCACGTGGTACACGTTTACGTGAAGTTTTAAAACAACCACAAAATTCTCCATTATCAGTTGCTGAACAAGTTGCATTAATTTATACAGGAATTAATGGATTCTTAGACGAATTACCAGTTGCTTCTGTTAAGAATTATTGTCAAGCGTTAGTGCAGTATTTAACAACATCGCAAAAGCCATATTTAGAAATTGTACGTTCAACAAATCAATTTACTCAAGAAGCTGAAGATTCTTTAAAAGAAGCAATTTCAGAATCAAAAGATGCGTTTAAAAAAACTTTAGATTAAATTAGCTACAATTTGAAAATTTAATTTAATTACTTTTAATAAAATAAAATTAATTTTTACGTTCCTACCTTTAACGTAAAAATTAATTTTATTTTATTAAATTAAATAATTTTTATTATCTTTACTTATAATAATATTATAGCTAACTATTTTCATAGTTTAGTTGTAAGAAAGTCAAAAACCATTATTTATATTAAGGAATGAATTACTATGGCATTACCATGGTATCGTGTTCATACTGTTGTTTTAAATGATCCTGGAAGATTAATTGCTGTACATTTAATGCATACTTCATTAGTTGCCGGTTGGGCAGGTTCAATGGCATTATATGAACTTGCAGTATTTGATCCATCAGATCCAGTTTTAAATCCAATGTGGCGTCAAGGAATGTTTGTTATGCCTTTTATGACTCGTTTAGGTATTACTGATTCTTGGGGTGGTTGGAGTATCACAGGTGAAAGTGTTTCAAACCCAGGTCTTTGGAGTTTTGAAGGTGTTGCATTATCACATATTGTATTATCTGGTATGTGTTTCTTAGCAGCAATTTGGCATTGGGTTTATTGGGATTTAGAATTATTCCGTGATCCTCGAACTGGAGAACCTGCTTTAGATTTACCTAAAGTATTTGGTATTCATTTATTTTTATCAGGTCTATTATGTTTTGGATTTGGTGCTTTCCACGTAACTGGTTTATTTGGACCTGGTATTTGGGTATCAGATGCTTACGGCATTACTGGTAAAGTTCAACCTGTAGCTCCAGAATGGGGTGCTGATGGTTTTAATCCATTTAATCCAGGTGGTATTGCAGCACATCATATTGCTGCAGGTATTTTTGGTATCTTTGCTGGTATCTTCCATTTAACAGTAAGACCACCACAACGCTTATACCGTGGATTACGTATGGGTAATATTGAAACTGTATTATCTAGTAGTATTGCAGCAGTATTCTTTGCTGCTTTCGTTACATCTGGTACGATGTGGTATGGTGCAGCAGCAACTCCTGTTGAATTATTTGGTCCTACTCGTTATCAGTGGGATAGTGGATATTTCCAACAAGAAATTGAACGACAAGTTGAAGCTTCTATTAACGATGGTTTATCAGAAAGTCAAGCTTGGTCACGTATTCCTGATAAATTAGCATTTTATGATTACATTGGAAATAACCCAGCAAAAGGTGGTTTATTCCGTGCCGGTCCAATGAATAAAGGAGACGGTATTGCTGAAGCTTGGTTAGGTCATCCGATTTTCCGTGATAAAGAAGGCCGAGAATTAACAGTACGAAGAATGCCTGCATTCTTTGAAACGTTCCCAGTAATTTTAGTTGATAAAGATGGTATTATTCGAGCAGATATTCCATTCCGTCGTGCTGAATCAAAATATAGTATTGAACAAGTTGGTGTTACTGTAGATTTTTATGGTGGTAAATTAAATGGTCAAACATTTAAAGATGCTCCAACAGTTAAGAAATTTGCTCGTAAAGCACAATTAGGTGAAGTTTTTGAATTTGATAGAACAAGTTTAGAATCTGATGGTGTATTCCGGAGTAGTCCAAGAGGTTGGTATACATATGGTCACGCTAATTTTGCATTATTATTCTTCTTAGGTCACTTATGGCATGGTGGACGTACAATCTTCCGTGATGTATTTACTGGGATTGGTGCTGAAGTTACAGAACAAGTTGAATTTGGTGCATTCCAAAAAATTGGTGACAAATCTACGAAAAAACAAGGTGCTGTTTAGTTTATAGTATTTGTTTTTTCTTAATGTATTAAAAATTAAACAGGATTAAACAATGGAAGCTTTAGTTTATACGTTTTTACTTATTGGTACTTTAATGGTACTTTTCTTTGCCGTATTTTTCCGTGATACACCAAAAATTATTAGAAAATAAAACCACATATGTGGTTTTATTTTTTAATCTTCATGTTCTTCAAATGGATCACGCAAATTTTTAGACGCTGGTCCAAAAGCAGTATAGATAGAATATGTTGTAATACCTAAAAGTAAACTTGATACAAAAATTACAATAATAGTTGCTGTTTCCATGTTATATAATTATCTAAATTAACACTTTAGTATTATATAACATATAACACAAAAATTAATTTATTAAAAACATAAAATATTTTTATGGCATTAAGAACAAGATTAGGGGAAATTTTACGCCCATTAAATGCTGAATACGGTAAAGTTGCTCCAGGTTGGGGAACAACGCCAATTATGGGTGTGGTAATGGTAGCATTCTTAGTATTTTTATTAATTATTTTACAAATTTACAATTCGTCTTTAATTATTGAAAATGTTGATGTAGATTGGTCAAATGGTATTGTATAACAAATAATTTAAAAGGATTTAAAGTCCTTTTAAATTACAAAAATTTAAAACAATTTTAGAATAAATATGGATATTATAAGTCTAGGTTGGGCCGGCTTAATGACAATGTTTACATTTACATTAGCATTAGTTGTTTGGGCTCGAAATGGTTTTTAAATATTAGAACTTCGTAAAAATTAAACATTTTAAAAATTATGGCATTACTTTTAAAAATTTTCCCTTATGCTAATGCAGAAATTGTTAGTGCAGCAGTAACATGTTTTTTTATGACCTTACTGGGCCTTTCATTAGGTTTTGCTCTTTTAAAAATGCAAGGTGAATAATAAACATTTAATAATAATATTAATAATATTAAATTTAATAATATTATTAATGTTAAATGTAGAATTTATATTTAAGTAAAAAACGGGACTGACGAGACTCGAACTCGCAACTTCCGCCGTGACAGGGCGGTGCTCTAACCAATTGAACTACAATCCCAAAACTAATTTCAATTATTATTATATAGATAGTATTTATTAGTTGTCAACTATTTTTTAATTTTTTAATTAAGGAGAAACAGGGATTCGAACCCTGGGTACAAATAAATGTACGATAGATTAGCAATCTATTGCTTTCGACCACTCAGCCATTTCTCCTAAAATTCTAAAACCAAATCTTTCTCAGTTTATTTGTAGATGGCTCTGGTGGGATTTGAACCTACGACCTTGGGCTTATGAGTCCCCTGCTCTAACCTCTGAGCTACAGAGCCTTAAACTACTTTAACTTAATTATATTGTATCATTATATACCAAATTCTAGTGCAATATTTAATAATTTTTGTCAAAAATTCATTTTAAATTTTTCATTAGTCATAAATTATAGCTATAATTATAATAAGATATTTATTAATTTGAATTATTATATGAATGATTTTTGGAACAACATTTTTCGATACCCTCGTTTTTTCATTAGTAGTTTTACTGGACTAATTTTAATTATCTTAACGCCTTTTAAAAATTTGTTAAAAACGCCAAAATTACGTTTGGTTTTATTCTTATTTCTTTCGTTCTTTTTCTTAAGTTTATTTTTTATCCTTAAAAATATGGTAGGTTTATAAATTTCTATTTAATTGATTACGTTATTCAAAGTAATTAATATGAATTTTGATTATTTAATTTAAACTTTATTATTTTTCATAATAATTATTCTCTTTTTGAAATAACAAATTATAAAATTCTTTTTAATAAACTTAATTAATCTTTATCAAAATATTTTTAAACTTTTTATCTGGGTATAAATAAACAGAATAAATTTTTATCACACTTTATTTAAAAATACAAATCTATACATAATATATACCTGGATTAGTAATTTTAGTAAAATTGCGTTTTTAGAGAATTATTTATTTGAATCAAATACATTTAATCACTTAATGAAGAATTAAAATTAAAATAGGGAGTTAAAAATCCTTTTCTATTTATTTAATATTCCAAATTATTAAAACTCCACATTTCTCAAATACTATTAATTTCGTATATTGATAAATTTAATTTATTGGGCCGAGTTGGATTTGAACCAACGTAGCATTACACAGCGGATTTACAATCCGCCCCCTTTAACCACTCGGGCACCGACCCTATAGCTTTATACTACCAAATAATAAAAGAAATAACAATATTATATTTTTAATAGATTCTAATTTTAAATACATTGACTTAAACATACTTTTATATTATATATATACTTATATGTACAAAGGGTAATTAACTCAGTGGTAGAGTGTCTGCCTTACAAGCAGAAGGTCACAGGTTCAAATCCTGTATTACCCATTATATTATATCTTCCAAAAGATTAGTTGGAAAAATTAGATTTAGATAATATAATTTTGGTTCAAAGAACATTTTTTATATTAGAAATATCAAACTTAATTAATTTTCTATTTTTAGTGCATTCAAAAAATAATTAATATTGGTATTAGAAATACTAAAAAAATTACACTAATTAAAAACACGATAAAAAAGTTTATTTATTATTCAACGTAAGGGATTGTAACAATTCTAAATGTTTTGTGAGTAAGATAATATTAAATAATTTACTTAAAATGAATACCGATTATAGTTTTAAATAAACCAGTAACTTTAATATTAAAATATTTATTAAAGTCATTTGAATATAATTAACATGCTATTTAATATTAGTTAATATTTATAATAAAATATGTTAGATTCTTAAATTTTATTATCTAGAGGAAATTAGAAATTAAACAAAATTAAGACTATTTATTTTGTTTAATTTACATAATCTAATTTCAATTAGAAAACGATTTTTAGTTCGCTTTTGTTATGTAAATTTGTTTTTTCATTTAAAGTAGATTCGATTTATTTTTATAATTTTCATCAATAATTATTTTACAATTGGGTTACCTGGGACTCGAACCCAGAACAAATCGGTTAAAAGCCGAGTACTCTACCATTGAGTTAGCAACCCTTGATTTAATATTAACATGAAAGTACTTAAATATTAAAGTATTTAATATAAATAAAACTTTTTTTATACTATAATAAGTAATAATTAAAATATTATTAAAAATAATATTTTTACTTTAACTTTTTTAAAGTAGAATTATTAATAACAACATAATCATGAAGATTATTTTGTTATTTGGAATTTTAATAAAAATTTATGAATTAAGGATTTTAAAAAATGATTAATTGGCAAGTTCTAGGGCAGCTAATAGCAACTGGTGCGATTATGTTATCAGGTCCATTGGTAATTGTACTCCTAGCATTAAAAAAAGGAAATCTTTAGAATAATTAAAATAGATAAAATTAATATTATTTGATCTATTTAGTATTATTGTTCCGAACAATAATAAATCTATAAGTCTTTTCCTATATTTATAGAACCTACTCAAAGAATTAATACATATGATTGTATTAAAATTCAAAAATAATTTTATTACAAGTACTAAGAGTAGGTTATTTTAAGATTTTTGTAAAATCAATAATTATCTTTAATTATATGATCGATAATTTAGTATTTATATCATCAACATCAATATAAAAAGTTTTAAAAAATATTTATGATAACAGCTTTAGTGACTTTATTAGTTTTAATTTCATTAGGTTTAGTGGTAGCCGTTCCAGTAGCATTAGCTACTCCAGGAGAATGGGAAGATTCTAAAGGCAAATTCAATAGAGTGTTTCAAGCTTGGGTGAGTCTTGTGATCGTTATTGCAGCAGCGGATGGTATTTCATCATCAATTTAATTTTAAGTAGAAATTATAGTTTATACTATAATTTCTAAATTTATTTAAACAGTTGACATATTAACTTAATTAGCATACTATATATAAAGTAATACAATTAGATTTTATTTAATTAATGTTCTTATTAGTAGTAAGAAATACGCGGGCATAGCTCAGTGGTAGAGCGCAACCTTGCCAAGGTTGATGTCGCGCGTTCGAATCGCGTTGCCCGCTTTCTAGTTTTATTAACTAGCATTATAAAATAACGATTAATTATTATTTTTGACAACTCGACTATTTTAGAGTTTTGCCCCCATCGTCTAGAGGCCTAGGACAGCTCCCTTTCACGGAGCAGACAGGGATTCGAATTCCCTTGGGGGTATATTAAAAATACAAATTAGTATATTTTTTTATCTTTTCATTATCGTTAAAGTTACAATTTTTAGAAATAGAAAGATACAAAGGATTTGATTTATTCAAAAATTTCGCATCTTAGAAATTGGAAAGAACTATTTCCATTCAAAATCTCTTAAACTTAAGATTTCTTTTTATAATGTTTAAGCATACTTTAAATATTTCATAGTACAATTATGTTCTTTAAATTTAAATAGAGAATTTCTAAGATGTAAGAAATTCGCTATTTCACTTATCTCATTTATATGGATGGCCGTTTATTTAATAACTTTTGAACTTTTTTGAGAATTCTAAATTAGTAATTTCAAATTAACGTTTCACATGTGATATTTATTTAATTATATAGTGAATTTATAATTGGTGAAGCGAATACTATTCTACGAAATTTAATAATTAATATGAGAGGATTTTTTATTCGAACGTATAATTTTTATACATTTATATATAGGCCCAGTAGGAATCGAACCTACATTAGAAACTTAGAAGGTTCCTGTCCTAATCCGTTAGACGATAGGCCCATTAATAACTTTTTTTAATGTTTTAATAATACTTAAGACAAAATAACATTTATTCTTCTTATTTGTCAATAAAAATAATCTAAGAGTATTGTTAGTAAAATCCCATTGATTTTGAATTAATTCACATTCATTTTAAGCTTGTAAATAAAAGATATATTTATGAATGAAAATGTCGATAAATTTTGAAAAAATGAATATTATAACGTAGGATTTATAAACTGGAAATTAAACAATATTAATAAACCTAACATTATGTAACAGAAACTCATAATTTAAAAGAAAAAATGCGAATTAGTGAACTTTTCTTGGTAATTATCAAAGAAGTAAAAAATCTACTAGTTTTAAATTTAAATAAACTTATCTAACTTTGGCTCTCGCTCGATTATCTACTTAATGTGATTTCTTGGATTCGGTAATAAAGCTGATAAACTTATCTTTCTTTAAATATGATATATGTCAGATAAATCATTCAAATAATTCGTTAATATTTCGGAGTAAAATTAATCGGAATTAAATTTGAAACAATCTGCTATAAATTAATCATAAGTGTTGAAACTAAAAAAATTTCAAATTAATGAAAATAGAATTATTGGTAATTCTATTTTCATTAATTTCCTATAAAGTGATCCATATATTAATAATGAATTCGATTGAATTCTAAATTATTAATCGATTGGACGCATTGATAATACAGGTTCGTTTGCACGGTTGATACCTTTTTCAAAACCAGCAGCAGCAGCTCTGGCACGACCAGAATGCCACCAATGGCCAACTAAGAAGAAGAATCCTAGGAAGAAATGTGAACAACATAACCATGAACGAGGTGATACATAGTTTACAGAGTTAATTTCTGTTGCTACACCACCTACTGAATTTAATGAACCTAATGGTGCATGTGTCATGTATTCAGCAGCACGACGTTCTTGCCAAGGTTGAATATCATTTTTAATTTTGTTGATATCTAAACCATTTGGACCACGTAATGGTTCAACCCATGGAGCACGTAAATCCCAGAAACGCATTGTTTCACCACCAAAGATAATTTCTCCACTTGGTGAACGCATTAAATATTTACCTAAACCAGTGGGACCTTGTGCAGATGAAACATTTGCACCTAATCGTTGGTCACGTACTAAGAATGTAAATGCTTGTGATTGAGATGCTTCCGGACCAGTTGGACCATAAAGTTCACTTGGATACGCAGTATTGTTATACCAAGCATATAACGCTGCTGTGAAGCCCATTAATGAAATAGCTGCTAAACTGTAAGATAAGTAAGCTTCACCAGACCATACAAATGCTCGACGAGCCCATGCGAATGGTTTTGTAAAAATATGCCAAATACCGCCGGTAATACATAAAATACCAACCCAAATATGGCCACCTATAATATCTTCCATGTTATTTACAGCAACAACCCATCCGTCTCCACCAAATGGTGAACGGAAAACGTACCCAAAGATTACGATTGGATTTAATGTTGGTGTTGTTACTAAACGAACATCACCACCACCTGGAGCCCAAGTATCATAAACACCACCTAAATACATCGCTTTAATCACTAGTAAGAAAGCACCTGTACCTAAAAGGCATAAATGAATACCTAAGATTGTTGTCATTTTATTTTTATCACGCCAATCATACCCAAAGAATGGGAATGATTCTTCTAAAGTATCTGGGCCTAATAAAGAATGGTAAATTCCACCGAATCCTAAAATTGCTGAAGAAATTAAATGAACTACACCAACAGCAAAGTAAGGTACAGTTGTCGTAATTTCACCACCCGGTCCAATACCGTAGCCTAATGTTGCTAAGTGTTGAATTAAAATAAAACCTTGTTCGTATAAAGGTTTTTCTGGAACAAAATGCGATACTTCAAATAATACCATTGCACCAGCCCAAAATACCATTAAACCTGCGTGAGCTACATGAGCACCTAATAATTTGCCTGAAACATTAATTAAACGAGCATTACCACTCCACCAGGCAAAACCTGTAGATTCAATATCTCGACCTGCTATACTACTATTAAAGGGCGTTTCCACGTGGCAATACCTCCTCAGGGAATACAAAGTTTTCGTGTGGTTGATCTTGTGCGGCCATCCAAGAACGGATACCTTCATTTAATAAGATGTTTTTTGTGTAGAATGTTTCGAATTCTGGATCTTCAGCAGCACGTAATTCTTGTGATACGAAATCGTATGCACGTAAGTTTAAGGCTAATCCAACAATTCCAACAGCACTTGTCCACATACCTGCAACAGGTACAAACAACATAAAGAAGTGTAACCAACGTTTGTTTGAAAATGCTACACCAAAAATTTGTGACCAGAAGCGGTTTGCTGTTACCATTGAGTAAGTTTCTTCTGATTGTGTCGGTGTGAAAGCACGGAAAGTATTTGCTGCATCACCATCTTCAAATAAAGTATTTTCTACAGTTGCACCATGAATAGCACAAAGTAAAGCTCCACCTAAAATACCAGCAACACCCATCATATGGAATGGATTTAATGTCCAGTTATGGAAACCTTGTAAGAATAATAGGAATCGGAAAATAGCTGCAACACCAAAACTAGGTGCAAAGAACCAGCTTGCTTGACCTAAAGGGTATAGTAAGAATACTGATACGAATACCGCAATTGGGCCTGAAAATGCGATTGCATTATATGGTCTGATTCCAACTAATCGAGCAATTTCAAATTGACGTAAACAGAAACCAATTAAACCTAATGAACCATGTAAAGCAATGAATGTCCAAAGTCCACCGATTTGACACCAACGAGTAAAGTCACCTTGTGCTTCTGGACCCCATAAAAGTAATAATGAATGTCCCATACTGTTTGCTGGAGTAGATACAGCCGTTGTTAAAAAGTTACAACCTTCTAAATACGAACTAGCTAAACCATGAGTATACCAAGAAGTAACAAATGTAGTTCCTGTCATCCAACCACCAGCAGCTAAATAAGCCGTTGGAAATAATAATAATCCTGACCAGCCAACAAAAACAAATCTGTCTTTCTTTAACCAATCATCAATAAGATCAAATAAACCACGTTCTTGGTTTTGTCCAATTGCAATGGTCATATATTAGAATCCTTAAATAAAATAATTTAATAAGTAAACCTTAAATTTTTAATTTTTACTATAATCTTGTCAGCTTATAATTAATATTATAAGTTAATATAAAAATATTTTTATAATTTAGATAAAAATATTTTCTCCGTTTCGCTTTCTACTACTTATATTAGAATATTTTATTAATTAAATAATTTTATTAACAGTTAATATTTACTATTTTTAATAAAACACATATAATATAAATGCACGAATGAAGCTTATAGTTGGACTTCTTATTAAAGTATTAATATTTTGTTAATTCCTAAATATTAAGACAATTTAAAATTTTTAAACGTAGGTAGTAAATACGTTTTTTAACGTTTATGATCGTTTTTTTAATAAAATTTGGACATCTTATGTATTATTAATACTACCATATATAAATAATTAATAGAAATTGAAGAGAGCTAATACAAATGATTTGGAAAAAATGTATTGTTTTCATTCTAGTTGTAATAATGCAAGGTTCAGTACCTACGCAAGAAGTAAATCATAGAGATTTGTTGAGGCAAGATTATGTACAAATAACGCGTGAAATTTCTCAACCAGAGAAAATTCAATTCCAAGAATCGAAAAATACAGAACAAAAACTTTTAGAAATATCTTCTATCAAAGAATCAGCGGCCGATAAATATATTAAACAGAATAAAGAAATATCACAAAATCCATCTCCAAAACAAATAGAAAAACGACGAGTTGGTGCACTTGTTCAACGAAGAGTTTTACAAGGAATTGAACGAGAAGAGAAAGGGATTAAGCCCGAAACTTTAACATCAAGGTTTTCATATCGTGTTTATAGAAAAACACTTACGCAATATTATAAATTTTCTTGGAAAAATTTAGCGTATGGAATTACATTTGATGAACTTGAAAAACTTCTTGTCATTATTTGTTGTATTCGATTTTGTTTTTATACAATTGTTTATAAAGATCCAAAAATAGCACTAATTATTTGTGCTATTAGTTTTATATCCGCCATTTTTTATGAAACAGTAATTATTGATTGTTTGCGAATATGTAACCAGTCACTCTACTTGAATTCCTCAATTTTCCGTTTTGGATTTGAAGAATATTTAAATGGGAGGGCTTGGAAAATTGCTAAAAAAGCAGGTGAAGTTAGTAATTGGAAAGATAAAAATAATGATTTTACTGTTAATCTTTGGTGGTTAAGAAATTTTCTTGATAAGTTTCCTAATGTTTTATCAGAGCCATTAAAATCCTTTGAATTTTATGTGACTCAAACTTTAATTCCTGAAGCTTATAAAACTATAAGACTTTATGAACATGTATTAAAATCCATGTTAGTTTATACTATGATATTAAGAGCAGGTAAAGAATTTGTTCCATATCATATGCAATGGCATTTAACACTGTATGTTTTATATTCCCAAACAGGACAAGCGATGTGGGAAAGATATTCGAATTCACTCGAATTTTTACTACTTGTTTTAATTCCTCAACATCGAGTTGATGAAATAGAATTTATGAAAATTCTTCATTCTATGTTTATCGGTGGTTTAATTTATGCTACTCTGTTAGCTATGTTACATGCCATATTTTCACAGTACTTTTATTGTCCACTTTTGGTTCCGAACATTGAAGCGCATATAGGTAAAAGACCAAAAGATAGTATTTATACTGGTGGTTATACGTCATGGCAAGATGAACAAGAACTTTTTGCCCCTTCTCGAGCTGATTGGAAAATTTGGTTTGGATTTTTAGGTAAAAGTTCTAATGATTGGAAACACCAAAAGAAAAGGAAAAATAATAGTAAACGCCCATGGAAAAATTGGTAAATTATTTTTGATTACAAATTAATTAACTTAATTTGTAATCAAAAATAGTCCATTATATGTTTTATTTATAATGAAGAACCTAACCCAGAATATGCACCATAAATGAATAAACTAAGCATTGTAATTACTGCTAAACCACCAACTAAACCTACAAGCCATAAAGGAATTCTACCAGTATTAGACATATAAAAAACTCCTATTTATTGTTAATTGAAGAAATAACTTGAGAATAATACAGCTAAAACAAAAATTAATAGAAGTCCCCAAAAAAGAGAAGTTCGATTTAATTCTACTGCTTGTTTATTAGGATTTGGACCTGTCATAAAAATTACCTCGTATCTATTTTTTAATTTATCTTTGAATAAACTGCATTGCTGTAATTCCACCTAAGAAAAATACAGTTGGTACAGCTAAACCATGAATTGTAAGCCAACGGAAAGTAAAAATTGGGTAAGCTACAGGTTGGTTAATATTGTTTGTCATATCTTTTACCTCTTATAAACCTTTAGTTAAATCTTCTAATTCTTGTTTTGCACTAAAACGATCATTTACTAATGGTACTTGTTGACGATCTTGCGTAAAATATTCATTTGGTCTTGGAGTACCAAAAACATCATAGGCTAAACCTGTACTAATAAATAACCATCCCGACACAAAAAGCGATGGAATAGTAATACTATGAATAATCCAATAACGTACACTTGTAATAATATCCGAGAACGGACGTTCACCTGTAGATCCACCAGACATAATTCTATATTCTCCTGTAAAAAAATGATTGTTACTCATTCTAAAACTTAACCAAAAGCGGGCAGGGGGAATCGAACCCCCATCATTAGCTTGGAAGGCTAAGGTTTTACCACTAAACTATGCCCGCATAATTTTATTATAAAATTATGCGGGTAAAAAAAGCAATCATTATCTTATAAATTTTCTAGTTTTAAATCTAGAAATTTTGCTAAGTCTGATGCTTCTTCCTCTAAGTTTGAAATACTAGTTGGTTCTTGTACTGGTGTAAGTGGAATTTTTCGTTCATCTTTTAAACATAAATATATAATTCTTTTCGGGTTTAACCCATCAGAAATTTTAATGCCAATAGATTTTATGTTATTTAATGGATACGTTAAAAGAATTTCACGATTTTTTCCTGGAAATCCTTTGCGGACAATCTTTACAAGACTTTCCATTTTATTATATTCATTATAACCACCACCAATGTCCCAAAATAATGTTAATAGTATATAAATACTAAATGATAAACTTAAAGCTCCGTAAAAAACCATAACTAGCCCTTGCGGGATAAAAACTAATTCGGTTGGATTAGCAAATGGTAATAAATTAATCTTTAAATAACTTGACAAGCCCGCTAGCAAAAAGCTGACTCCCCCAATAAAAAGAAAAAGAGTCCAGAAATAATTACTAAAACGTCTAGATCCAATTATTTTGTCCTGACGTATATTTTCTTGCATTTGTTAAGATTTAATATAATATTAAATTAATTTAATTGATTTTAATCCTAAAAATAAACCTGATGCAACTGCAAAACAAAATCCTAATAATAAAAAGTAATCAATAACAACTACCATAATATTTTTTGCTTGATAAAAATGAAGTTTATAATAATTTTTATATATATTAATATATATTATATAGTAATCTCTATTTAAATTTTGGTTAGTAAAAAATTTTACTAATTTTTTAAATACCTTACATGAATTAAAAAATTCTACTATCAATTTGATTAAAATTTAAGTTAAAATTATGGCTAATTTTATTAAACCCTATAATGATGATCCATTTGTAGGACATTTAGCAACTCCTATAACATCATCATCAGCTACAAGAGCAATTTTAAAGAATTTACCTGCATACCGATTCGGCTTAACACCTTTGTTACGTGGTTTAGAAATTGGATTAGCTCATGGTTATTTTTTAATTGGTCCTTTTGCTAAATTAGGCCCATTACGAAATTCAGATGTTGCTTTATTGGCTGGTTTTCTTTCTACAATTGGATTAATCCTAATTTTAACATTAGGACTAACTATTTATGGTGCTGCAGTTTTTGGACAAGATAAAACAACAGTTGTTGATGATTTAAAAAATTTACAAACAAAAAAAGCTTGGGATCAATTTAAAGGTGGGTTCTTCGTAGGTGCATGTGGAAGTGCAGGTTTTGCTTTTATTTGTTTATCAAGTATTCCACTTTTCAATTTACATTAACCCTTTACGTTAAGTTAGTAAATCGGTTAAACTTTAACCGATTTACTACATAAAAAGTATAAATAAATATTTAAGGTATTAAAAATGAATGCAGTTAATTTGCAAGAAGAGTATGCGAAAACAGAAATAGCGAAGATTTTAAATTTATTAGATGAAGAATTAGTTGGCTTAGCTCCCGTAAAATCTCGTATTCGTGAAATAGCGGCATTATTATTAATTGATAAAGTAAGAAGAAATTTAGGAATTACAGCTGGAAATCCTGGTTTACATATGTCATTTACTGGAAGTCCTGGTACAGGTAAAACAGCAGTAGGACTAAAAATGGCAGATATTCTATTTCAATTAGGTTATATTGAAAAAGGACATTTATTAACAGTTACTAGGGATGATTTAGTTGGTCAATATATTGGCCATACAGCTCCAAAAACAAAAGAAGTTCTTAAAAAAGCCATGGGTGGTGTATTATTTATTGATGAAGCTTATTATTTATATAAACCAGATAATGAGCGTGATTATGGTTCCGAAGCAATTGAAATTTTGCTACAAGTAATGGAAAATCAACGAGATCAGTTAGTTGTAATTTTGGCAGGGTATAAAGAACCAATGGATAAATTTTACGAGTCAAATCCAGGTTTATCTTCACGAATTGCGAATCATATTGATTTCCCGGATTATACTGTTGAGGAGCTATTAAAAATTTCAAAAATGATGTTAGAGGACCAACAATATCAACTAACACCAGAAGCTGAAACTGCATTAACACAATATATTGCAAAACGTAAAGAGCAACCTTTATTTGCCAATGCACGTAGTGTTAAAAATGCATTAGATAGAGCACGTATGCGTCAAGCCAACCGAATTTTTGATAGTCGTGGACAAGTCTTAACGAAAAGAGAGTTAGTTAATCTTGAAGCTGAGGATATTTTACAAAGTACAGTTTTTGATTAATTTTTTAAATCAAAAATTTAATTATTCGATTTTTATCAAAATTTTTATAAAGTTCTATGAGTTTACTTATTGTTGGTGGAACCGGAACATTAGGACGTCAAGTTGTCCTCCAAGCCTTAACGAAAGGATATCAAGTACGGTGTTTAGTACGAAATTTACGTAAAGCTAATTTTTTAAAAGAGTGGGGTGCTGAATTAGTTTATGGGGATTTAAATGTACCCGAAACAATTCCACCTTGTTTACGAGGAATTACTGCGGTCATTGATGCTTCAACAAGTAGACCAAATGATTTAGCAACGATTAAAAATGTAGATTGGGATGGAAAATTAAGACTAATTGAAGCTGCAAAAATTGCTAATGTTCAACATTTTATTTTTTGTTCGACTTTAAATTTAGAACAGTTTTCTGAAATTCCTTTAATGGAAATGAAACAAGGAATTGAAGTTTCTTTAAAAAAATCAAAAATTCCTTATACAATTTTTCGATTAAGTGGTTTTTATCAAGGTTTAATTGAACAGTATGCAATTCCAATCTTAGAAGATTTACCAATATGGATAACAAATGAGAATACATCTGTTTCTTATATGGATACACAAGATATAGCTAAATTCTGTGTTCGATCATTACAGCTTCCTAAAACAAAAAATAAAACATTTTTCTTAGGTGGACCAAAAGGTTGGTTATCATCAGAAATAATTAAGTTGTGTGAGCAATTGGCGGGTCAATCAGCACAAGTAAAACAAATACCAGTTGTAATTTTGAAGTTTTCAAGTAAAATATTAGGATTCTTTGAGTGGGGTCAAAATATTAGTGATCGTTTAGCCTTTGCTGAAATTATAAATGTGGAAAATGATTTTTCAAAATCAACAGTTGATTTATATTCAATATTTAAAATTGATCAAAGTGAAATTATACAATTAGATGATTATTTCCTTGAGTATTTTATTCGTTTATTAAAACGACTAAAAGATATAAATTTTGAAGATGTTCAGAAACAGAAAAATTTAGTTTTATAAAAATGTTGAATTGTTGTGAATTATAGCAGCTTTATAGTCAAGATTGTTGAAGAGCCTATTCAAAGTTATTTCGAAGATGGTATTCCTATGACTGAAATAATTGTTAAATTTTCTCAAATTCGAAAAAGAAAAACAATACAAACTTTTAGAATTTCAATTTGGGGTAATTTAGCAGATGATGTTATAAAATATTATCAAGTTAATGATTATATAGTAATTGAAGGGTACATTTCTATACGCCCGAGGTTTTCTGAAGACAATATGTTTTCAAAAAATAATCAAGTTGAAGTTTCAATTCGGAAAATTTATCCTTTTCTTTTATCTAATATAAAATTAAAAACATTTTATAAATAGTATATTTTATTTCTTGAATTAAATAATTCAGAATTTGAATATTTTACTATAATTAATATTATTAAAAACAGTCTCTAGGAAAAATTTAATGTTAAGTTTAAAAATTTTAGTATATACAACAGTTATCTTTTTTGTTTCTTTATTTATTTTTGGATTCCTTTCAAGTGATCCATCACGTAATCCAAACCGTAAAGATCTTGAGTAATTTATAAAATAATTTAAAAAATTCATACATAAAATAATTTATAGAAGTTATTTTATGTATGAATTTTTTAAATTACTAAATTTATTAATCGTAATGCTTTTTATTTGCTATTTTTATTGGACTCTTAAATACATACATTTCAAGCAATATTATTATGTATCTTTATTTATTAATCCTATCCCCATAATTATTCTCTATCCTCAGATAAAACTAATTTTCAATTATTAATAATAATTTAATTAAAATTTTTACAGTTGATAAATTTAGTTAGATAAGTAATTCTTGTTAAAAATTGAACAGTTTTGAATTTGTTAGATTTTTTTGATGGTTTTTAATAATTAAAATCACTAAATAACTCTAATTTATAAAAATTATTTTAAGTTAAACTTTCAAAAACTATGCTATAATTTAACACAAAGATAATTATTCAAACATTTGTTTATTTAAAATCTCCCTAGAATCAAAAAAGTTTATAAATTAATACAATAAGGAATAAATTATGATTTCTGATTCACAAGTTTATACAATATTAATAATAGCCTTAGTAGGAAGTGTTCTAGCAATTCGTCTAGCATCAACTCTTTATCAATAAAAAGAGTTAACTATTAAAAATTCTTGATTGAAATCTAAAAAATTTAACTTCTAATTTAAATTAGAAATATTTAAATCATATTATATAAAAAATAGATTATGGTAACACAAGATTTAAAAAAATTTAGTACTCCGGTTTTTCCTTTTACTGCTATTGTTGGCCAAGAAGAAATGAAATTGGCTCTTCAATTAAATGTAATTGATCCGAAAATTGGTGGCGTTATGATTATGGGTGACCGTGGGACGGGTAAATCTACGACAATTCGTGCAATTGCTGACTTACTTCCTGAAATTGAAATAGTAAAAAATGATCCATTTAACTCGCATAAATCTGATTTAGAGTTAATGGGAAATGAAGTTAAATTAGCCATTCAAAATGGTGAAGAGATTGAAACAGAGTTTATCAAAATTCCAATGGTTGATTTACCATTAGGGGCAACCGAAGATCGCGTTTGTGGAACAATTGATATTGAAAAAGCTTTAACAGAAGGTGTTAAAGCTTTTGAACCTGGATTGTTAGCAAAAGCAAATCGTGGTTTATTATATGTTGATGAAGTTAATTTACTAGATGATCATTTAGTTGATATTTTGTTAGATTCAGCGGCATCAGGTTGGAATACTGTTGAACGTGAAGGTATTTCGATTCGTCATCCAGCGCGCTTTGTATTAGTTGGATCAGGTAATCCTGAAGAAGGTGAATTACGTCCACAATTATTAGATCGATTTGGTATGCATGCTGAAATTCGTACCGTAAAAGATCCTGCTTTAAGAGTAAAAGTTGTAGAAGAACGGACATCGTTTGATCAAACTCCAGAGATTTGGATTGAAAACTACGAAGAAAAACAGCAAGAATTACGTACCCGTATTATTGATGCTCAAAAATTATTACCTGATGTAGAATTAGACTATAATTTAAGAGTAAAAATATCAGAAGTTTGTAGTCAATTAGATGTTGATGGTTTGCGTGGTGATATTGTAACTAACCGTGCTGCTAAAGCTTACGCTGCATATAATAATCGAACTAAAGTAACAGTAGAAGATATTCAAACAATTATTACTTTATGTTTACGTCATCGTTTAAGAAAAGATCCACTAGAATCAATCGATTCTGGAGATAAGGTTTCAAAAGTTTTTAATGAAATTTTTGAAATTGAAGATTAAGTAAAAAATTTAAGTATTTACCCTATCCAGTTGTTTTTATTTATTAAAAATCGTTATGTTCAAAATCATTTGGTTGCTATTAGATATATTTTTAATAGGACTTATTCTTACTCGTACACCTAATAATGGTGGATTAGAAAGTTTTGCAACAAAAAGTAATTTGTTAGGGTCACCCAATTCTGCCGAAAAACTTTTAAATAATATCACTTGGGCTGTTATTTTTAGTTATTTTCTATTAGCTGTTAAATTTAATTTTTCAAGTTAAAAAATAAATTTTTATTTATATAGACAAAACCACTCATGATTTGTATAATTTTGCAGCATGGTGTTTTGTCACGCGGAGTAGAGCAGTCTGGTAGCTCGTTGGGCTCATAACCCGAAGGTCAATGGTTCAAATCCATTCTCCGCTAGAAAATTTTATAAATTAACGGAAAATTTTTAAGTTTTTTATTACAATATTATATTGAACGTTAAATAATAATAAGGTTTTACGCATGACATTAAATTTACAAACACCATTTCCTACATTTGGAGGAAGCACTGGTGGCTGGTTACGTGCAGCTGAAGTTGAAGAAAAATATGCAATTACTTGGACAAGTAAGAAAGAACAAATCTTTGAAATGCCGACAGGCGGAGCCGCTATTATGCGTAATGGCGAAAATTTATTGTACTTAGCAAGAAAAGAACAATGTTTGGCTTTAGGTACACAACTTCGGACTTTTAAAATAAACGATTATAAAATTTATCGTATATTTCCTAGTGGAGAAGTTCAGTATTTACATCCAAAAGATGGAGTTTTTCCTGAAAAAGTTAATCCAGGTCGTACTGCTGTTAATAGTCGAGATTTTTCAATAGGGAAAAATCCTAATCCTGCTTCAATTAAATTTAGTGGAACTACTACTTACGAATGTTAATTTTTATAAGATTAGTTTATATACTAATCTTTTGGCGAGATGGCAGAGTTGGTCGATTGCGTCTGATTTGAAATCAGATGAATCTTTACGGGTTCCGTGGGTTCGAATCCCACTCTCGCCTTTATATAATTGCTTAGTTGTGTTTTGATCTTTAATGAAACTATTTTATGGGTAAAGTTTACGATTGGTTTGAAGAACGTTTAGAAGTCCAAGCTATTGCAGATGATATTTCGAGTAAATATGTTCCACCTCATGTAAATATTTTTTATTGTTTTGGTGGTATTGTTCTTACATGTTTTTTAGTGCAAGTAGCTACAGGGTTTGCTATGACATTTTATTATAGACCGAGTGTTGTAGATGCATTTGCATCTGTTGAATATATTATGACAAGTGTAAACTTTGGTTGGTTAATTCGCTCAATTCACCGTTGGTCAGCTAGTATGATGGTAATGATGATGGTTTTACATGTTTTCCGTGTTTATTTAACAGGAGGATTCAAGAAACCCCGTGAATTAACATGGGTAACAGGTGTAATTTTAGCAGTAGTAACAGTTTCTTTCGGGGTAACAGGTTATTCATTACCATGGGATCAAGTTGGATTCTGGGCTTGTAAGATTGTAACAGGCGTTCCAGCAGCCGTACCAGTTGTTGGACCACCATTAGTATTAGTTCTACGTGGAGGCGAAAGTGTTGGACAAAGTACACTTACACGTTTCTATAGTGCACATACATTTGTTCTACCAGTGGCAGCAGCAGCTTTAATGTTAACGCATTTCTTAATGATTCGTAAACAAGGCATTTCTGGTCCTCTTTAATCGAAATAACTCATAAATTTAAAAATTTAATATAAGGAACAAAATGTCAGTAATTAAAAAACCGGATTTAACAGATCCAAAATTAAGAGCAAAGTTAGCAAAAGGTATGGGTCATAATTATTATGGTGAACCGGCATGGCCTAATGATTTATTATATGTATTTCCGATTTGTATCTTAGGTACATTCGCATGTGTTATTGGTTTAGGTGTTATGGCTCCTACACAAATGGGAGAACCGGCTGATCCATTTAATACTCCATTAGAAATTTTACCAGAATGGTATTTCTTCCCTACTTTTAATTTATTACGTGTACTACCTAATAAATTATTAGGTGTTTTGGCTATGGCAGCGGTACCTGCAGGTTTAATCACTGTACCATTTATTGAAAATGTTAATAAATTTCAAAACCCATTCCGTCGTCCAATCGCTAGTTTAGTTTTTATTGTTGGATTTATTACAGCAGTTTGGCTGGGAATTGGAGCATGTTTACCAATTGATAAGGCAGTGTCATTAGGTTTTTGGTAAATAAAATTTAAATGATTGGATAAAGCGTTGGTTTGGTAATTTAACATATTCTCTTATTTGGTTCACAAATAAGAGAATATGTTAGTAAAATTAGGCAATATCATCTAAAGAGATATAAATGAAAAATAACGCCATACTAAAAGCTGGAAAAACGATACCAACAATAGGTACGAGAATTGCGGGTAAAAATGCTGCTGCCATAATTATTTTTTGTTAGTAAAATTTTTAGTAGAATAATCCCTAAAAATAGTTAATAATATTTATTATTAAGTATATATAAAAATGGTTTAGAATTAAAAAAATATAATTAATATAAATCGATTTTTTAATTATTTTTATAGTAGAATTAATAATATTAAATTTAAAATGTTTAATATTATTAATTATCTATACACATAGAGGTTTTAATTATGGAAGGTTTACTTTTAGCGCGATTACCTGAAGCATATGTAGTATTTAGTCCAATTGTGGATGTATTACCAATTATTCCAGTTTTCTTTTTATTGTTAGCTTTTGTTTGGCAAGCAGCAATTGGTTTTAGATAAATATAACTAAAAAATACTAAAATAATATTTATTATTAGTTATATTAATAAGTTCTTAGTCAATAATAATTTTAATTTTATAGTGTAAAAGTTTATTAAATAGTAATTGGTTTTTATTGGTTTAATTTAGTATTCTAAAATTTTATTTAAGAATATAATAATAGTACTTTTTTATTTTTTAATAAGATTTTATTAGACTCGGGAAAAAGAATATTATTGCCTAAGAATGGCTTTTTTATTTATCTTTGATCAGTATAAGTGGTCGAAACTTTCTCTATTAGTTTTACTGCTACTGCATAATTAAGATTTTGTACCATGTAATTTATTAACTATTTTCATAAATTACATATATAATACATAGTATATATTTATATTTTAATCATTAACAATAAATGGTAGAACCTTTATTATCAGGTATCGTTTTAGGCATGATTACTGTATCAGCCTTTGGACTTTTTGTAGCAGCATATTTGCAATACCGTCGTGGTAATCAATTTGAAATTTAGTAAGAATAAAAAGATGAAGATAATTAATATATAATTGATTATCTTCATCTTTTTATTCTTACCAACTTGATTTTGTAACACCTGGTAATAAACATTGGTGAGCCATTTCTCGTAAAACATGTCGAGATAACCCAAAATCTCTATAATAGCCACGAGGACGTCCTGTTTTCCAACATCTATTTCGAATCCGAATTTTAGAACTATTTCTTGGTAACTTTTGAATTTTAGCATGAGTTTCTAATTTTAAATTAAAATCTCGTGTACCATTATATTCTGTTAACAAAGTCATGCGTTTTGTTGCATACTTATTTGTTAATTTAATTCGTTTCTTTTCCCGCTCTATCATACTTTTTTTTGCCATAATACTACTTTCGTTTTTAAATTAGTTGAATACTTTTTAAATTAATTTTAACTGTAAAATAAAAGTAAAGAAATATAATTTTATTCTTTATATTGTATATTTAGTCTAAGGATATAGCAATATATTTATTTTAGTTATTTAGTAATTTAAATAAAAGTAAGCTAATCAAATTTTGAAACATATGGTGTATTTTTATCCGGTAAAATTGTATACGTACTCACTAATTCACGGAACTCCGCTCCATCCATAGTTTCAATATCTAATAATTTTTCAACAACTAGATCTATAACTACTCGGTTATCTAAAACAATTTCAATTGCTTTTTGTTCACAATAACTTACAATTTTACAAACTTGTTCATCAATTCTATCTGCAATACTATCTGCAAATTCTAGTCCTTGTGCGGTTCCACCACCTAAGAAAACTTGTCCGTTATTTTCATCTTCTAAGGCAATAGGGCCAATACTTGACATACCGAAACGTGTTACCATTTGTCGAGCTAGGTTTGTTACTTGTTGTAAATCGCTACTTGCTCCTGTTGTAACTTCTGGTTCACCAAATACAACTTGTTCAATAGCTCGTCCACCTAATGTTGTAATAATACGAGCTAATAACTCTGAACGAGAAAGTAAACTTTGATCTTCTTCAGGAGTAAACCAAGTTAATCCTTTTGCTCCTCCACGTGGAACTAATGTAATTTTTTCAACTTCATCGTGAGACTTCAACAATGTTCCTGTAATCGCATGACCTACTTCATGATAAGCTACTAATCGTTTATTTTTAGTATCTTCCATTGGTGCTCCAGCAATTCCACCAATTATACGATCTGCTGCTTCATTAACTTCATTTTTTGTAATAGAAGTTTTTTTATAGCGAGTTGCTAAGATTGCTGCTTCATTTAATAAATTCGCTAAATCTGCACCTGAAAATCCTGGAGTTCTGTTAGCTAATTGAATTAAAGAAACATCTTCACCTAAAGGTTTATTTCGAGCGTGTACTTTTAAAATACCTACTCGACCTAAGCGATCTGGTAAATTTACAGTAATTTGTCGATCAAATCGACCAGGACGTAGTAATGCTGAGTCTAAAATATCAACTCGGTTTGTTGCTCCCACAACAATAACACCTTTATTTTCTTTAAAACCATCCATTTCAGTTAATAACTGATTAAGGGTTTGTTCACGTTCATCATTACCACCACCAACACCAGCACCACGTTCACGACCTACTGCATCGATTTCATCGATGAAAACAATACATGGAGCATTTTCAGATGCTTTTTTAAATAAATCTCTTACTCTCGCAGCACCAATACCGATAAACATTTCGACAAATTCCGATCCAGCAACACTGAAAAACGGTACATCGGCTTCATTAGCAATAGCTTTTGCTAAAAGTGTTTTACCAGTTCCTGGAGGGCCTACTAATAGAATACCTTTTGGAATCTTAGCTCCAACTATTGTATATTTATCTGGCTGTTTTAAAAATGATACAATTTCTTCAAATTCTGCTTTTGCTTCATCAATACCAGCAATATCATCAAAAACAACGCCTGTATCTGGTCTTCTTTCAAATCGAGCTGTTGATTTACCTAAATTCATAGGAGATTGACCGTTTCCACCTGGGAAATTTTCGGAATTTTGGAACAAGTAAAGTAGACCACCTACAAAAATAATTGGAATTAAGACATTACTTGCGATTGTAATTAATACATTTTTGCTTTCTGCAGGGTGGGCATCAAAATCAATATTATATTCTTTTAATTTAAGAATTAATTGTGAAGCCCCAACAGGGATTTCTACACGAATTGTTTGTGGACGGTTACCTAATTCTGGGCTTGAGGCTTCGACAATAGCATTTCTTCCATTATCATATAAATCAACTTGTTTAATCCAGCCCATTTCTAAATATTCTAAGAAACGACCGTATGTCATTCTTGAACTAACTACATTTTGATTTAATTCCGTTTCACTTTTTGAATTGTTTTGAATTATTCCAATCTCATTAAAATCTGATTTTTTTATACCAATACTAATAATACTTATCAGAATTAAACCAATAAATATATTTCTAAAAATATTACGTGGCATTATTTTTCTTTTTCCTTGGCTAATATTTATTTTATAAATTTATTCTCACAAATATTATAACTAGTTTTATCTTTTGAAAACAACAAAGTTTTTAAATTTTTATGATTAAAAACTTTATAATACGCTATTATAATATAAATATATTAAAAACAACACATTATGATTGAGCGTGGAGCAAAGGTTCGAATTTTAAGAAAAGAGTCTTATTGGTTTAACCAAATTGGAACTGTGGCTACAATTGATAAAAGCGGTATTCGTTACCCAGCTGTAGTACGATTTGAAAATGTTAATTACAGCGGAACGAATACAAATAATTTTGCTTTAGACGAATTGGTTGGCATTGAAGAGGAATCTTAAAAAAAGATTCATCATTTTAACTAAAAGTAGAGTAATTTTAATTATTCTACTTTATTATTATTTTTTTTAATTAAAATTTTTAATTAATCAAACTTTTATGATAAATTTTTTAAAAAATTACTAAATCTATACTAAATTTTTTAACTATAAGTGTTTAGAAACAAAAATTATGTAAGATCCGACTTTCAGATTACAGAGTAAAAAATACATTATTATTGTTTTTTATTCTGCTAATTTTACGTTGGTTTAACCTATAAAAGTAATTACTTTAAGTAATCGAATTAAGGAATTTAAAAAGTTATTGATTCAAATATTAGCAATTTTAGTAGATAGTCCCTTTTCACACTTACGGTGTTTACTTTTCTCTAAGAATGTAGGTGAATTATAAGATTTAAATTTTCCCCTAATTTGAGATCTAACTCAAATAATTGTTAATAACTCCAGACTTTTAATCGAAGATCGCATGGTATTTACCGGATTATTCATTATTGACAAGGAAGGAGTGATTCAATACTATACTGTTAATAATTTATTGTGCGGTCGAAGTGGAAATGAACTCCTTCGTATTTTAGAATCAATTCAATATATTAAAGAACATCCAGGACAAGCTTGTCCTGTAGATTAAAAATCTGATAATTAAATTTTATATTATCACTCTTTAAAATCAAGAATTTATTTTAAAGAATTTTACTGCACTGAAAAACTTTAAAAATTTATGCCTAAACTAAAAACTCGAAAAGCAGCTTCTAAACGTTATAAAAAAACTGGAGCAGGAAATTTCTTACGTCGTCACGCGTATAAAGGTCATCTATTGATGAAAAAAACAAACACACAAAAACGTAAATTATCACAGACCATTTGTGTCAGTCCAAGTGATAGTAAACCTATTAAATTAATGTTACCTTATTAAAAAATAAATGGTTAGAGTTAAACGAGGGAATGTTGCACGAAAACGTCGTAAGAAAATTTTACAAATAGCAAAAGGTTATAAAGGGGCTCATTCGCGTCTTTTTAGAGTCGCCAATCAACAAGTAATGAAAGCATTACGTTATTCGTATATCGGTAGAAAACAAAAAAAACGAACTTTTAGAAAACTTTGGATTACTCGGATTAATTCAGCATCAAAACTAAATGACTTAACTTATAGTCAAGTGATACATAATTTTAAAAAATCAAATATTGACTTAAATAGAAAAATGTTATCACAAATTGCCATTTTAGATACTCAAACATTTCATGAATTAATAGCAATTTCTAAATAAATAGTTGCTATCTTTTTTGTAATAAATTCTTTAATCTGAAATTAATTTTTATTTATATTTTATTAAAAAAATTTCTTTAATAAAATATAAATAAGAATCGATACAATTTTAGAAAATATAAAATTTTTACTTTCTTATTTATTAAGAAAAATTATATTAGGAATTTTGAAAACTTTTTCTATTTTCAATCTCTAAATCTAAATTTAAATTCCTATACATACTTATTATTACTAAAAAAAGTTACACAATAGTTACCAAGTCCTTTAACTTTATTGTTTTAAATTAGTATTATTCAATTCAAGATCATTTATATTTTTGACTTAATGCGTAAATTTATTTTAATCCGAAGTTGATTTTTATTTGATATTTTCTATAACAATAATTACGGGAAAATTTAATAATACTTATTTTTTTTAAGATTAAAAATTCGATAAAAATAAGACAATTTATACTATAATTCATGTAGAAGATCAATTCCAAATCTTAAAGAACAAATAATTTTTAAGCATTTTTGTATTTCTCCCCAAATTTCAGTTTATCCTAATAAATTAAAGGTTTAACAAATATAAAAATTTAAATAATTCATAATTATTTGGTACAACTGTTTTGGTTCAAACGAAATTCTTAAAATAAGTTAAGACTATTCTTATAGTAAAAATTAATTATCTTTAATGAAATAAAATATCAATGATATTAGTAAGATAACTTTTAATCTATAAAATTAGTTTTATTTTTCTGAAATTTTTTACTAAAGTATATAATTTAATATAAATTTGATTTATTAATGAAACGTTTTAACTTAGCAAGTTTACTGATTGTAGTTTTAATGGTAATGGTACCTAAACAAGCATTAGCTGATATTGGTGGTTTAAAACCTTGTAGTGAATCACCTGCTTTTACTAAAAGACTTAATACAAGTGTAAAAAAACTGGAACAACGAGTGGCAAAATATGATGCCGGTTCACCTCCAGCATTAGCTTTAGAACAACAAATCGAACGTACAAAAGTGAGATTTGATAAATACAGCCGTTCAAAATTATTATGTGGCACAGATGGGTTACCACATTTAATTGCAGATGGGCGTTGGAGTCATGCCGAAGAATTTATTCTTCCAGGTTTTGGGTTTATTTATATTTCTGGATGGATTGGATGGGTTGGACGTAAATATGTGCGTGCAGTAAGTACAACAAAAAATCCAACAGAAAACGAAATTATTATTAATGTACCATTAGCATTAAAAATAATGACAACAGGTTATATTTGGCCAATTTCAGCATGGCAAGAATTAATTAGTGGTGATTTAATTGCTGCAGATGACGAAGTTACTGTTTCACCACGTTAATTTGATTTAACACTTATTCTATAATTATCTTTAATAATATGGACAATTTTAAAAAATATTTATCAACGGCGCCGGTTCTTTTAACTTTATGGATGACATTTACTGCTGGATTTATTATTGAAATCAATCGATTTTTCCCTGATATGTTAGGTTTATATTTTTAATTTATTAGTATTAAGTTTTAATTTAAGACAAAATTTTTAAATTTTTCATATTGTAAAGAAAACTATGAGAAATATAGTTTTTTTACAATATGAAAAGTTTAGATTTATCTACCTAATTTACCTAGAAAACTTGGCTATATTTTATTTAAAAAAAATTCTTAATAATTTGATTTTTATTAAATAAATTTAAAATTCTATTATTCATTTTTAATGAAATTTACTATAGAGAAAATGAAATGTTTAATTAGAGTGCTTAAAAAATAGTTAATTATAATCTAACTCTTCTTTTGAATATGAACAATCAATTATGATGAATTATCAAAGATAGCTGGTGTAGCTCAGTTGGTAGAGCACCTGATTTGTAATCAGAAGGTCGTGGGTTCAACTCCCTCCACCAGCTATAAAAACTAATTAATTTTACTTTGTCTTAACTAGCGAACTCTTATGCAATAAATTGATTTATTAATTCTACTTTTTTTCGTTAAAGATTAATATGATCATATAAATGAACATTGACGAGTAATATAAAGCTTTATTTGTAGAATCGAAGAACATCTAATCAACTTAGTCTTTCTCTATTTTACCGCTATTTTTTATCTGGACTATGCAATAATCTTGAAAATTATTTATTTTTTAATTTTTGACTCTATTTTAAAAACATTATTTTATTGCTTGAAAATTAAACATCTTTAATAGTTCTAATTTAAATAAATTGAAAAATTAACTAATAGTAACTACTTCTATTATATTAATAGAAAACATATAAAAGTTAATACTGTTTATACATCTTAAATTTAATTACGTATTAAGCAATAATTTATTGCTTAATACGTAATTAAATTTACGATTGCCAGGTTCTTTTAACAAGATAAACCCAAAATGGCTTCGCTTATTAGAATAATTAAGTTAAAGATGCTTTACCACCAGCAGCTTCAATTTGTTTTTGACCATCTTCCGCTGCGTCTTTTGCTAAACCTTCTTGTACTAGTTTCGGAGCAGATTCTACTAATTCTTTAGCTTCTTTCAACCCTAAGCCTGTTAAACCGCGAACAACTTTTAAAATAGCAATCTTTTTATCAGCTGGAACTTCGTCTAACATTAAGTTAAATTCTGTTTTTTCTTCAGCCGCTTCAGCTTCTTCAGAAGCTGCCATTACCATTACGCCACCCCCAGCTGCTGCTGAAGCATCAACTCCAAACGTTTCTTCAATTTTACTTACTAATTCTGAAGCTTCTAATAATGTTAATGTTTTTAGTTCTTCTACAATTTGATCAATACGTTCTGACATAAGATATTTTTAGTTATTTAATTTTTAAAGTGCCTTTGTTTATTCAAAAGCCGTTTCGTCTAATTGAATTGACGGTCCCATTGTAGTGCAAATATGTAAAGTTTTAAAATATTTCCCTTTTACTCCAGGAGGTCGATTTTGTTCGATTGATTTATATAAAGCAATTAAATTTTCACTTAATTGATTGTCGGTAAAATTAGCTTTGCCAAAACTGATATGAACAATACCCGTTTTGTCTGCTTTATATTCAAATTTACCTTTTTTAAAATCTGTTAAAGTGCTTGTCAGATTAGTTGTCACAGTTCCTGATTTAGGTGCTGGCATTAGTCCTTTAGGTCCCAATACGCGACCAAGTTTTGCTAACTTGGGCATCATCTCTGGTGTTGCAACTAATAAATCAAAATTAATGTTTCCTTGACTAATATTTTCGATTAAGTCGTCATTTCCTACTATATCTGCGCCTGCAGTTTTAGCTTCCTCAAAATTCGTATCATTTGTCAAAACAGCAATTTGAATTGTTTTTCCTGTCCCATTTGGTAATGTAACACTTGTACGTAATTGTTGGTCAGCATATTTAGGATCAATATTTAAATTCGCATGTAATTCAATAGTTTCATTAAATTTTGCTGTGGCAGTTTTTTTAAGAACTGTTATCGCTTCTTCAATATTAGCATAAGCAATAGGTTGTATTTCTTGAACATTTTCCTTTTGACGACGAGATAATTTTCGCATATAATTTCTCCACAAATAAACTTATAAAATACAGATTAATCTGTAATAGAAATTCCCATATTACGGGCCGTTCCTTCAACAATTCGCATTGCACTACTAATTTTTGTAGTATTTAAATCTGGTAATTTAATATTAGCAATTTCTTCTAATTGAACTTTAGTAATGGAACCAACATTTACTTTTGTTGGTGTTGAAGAACCTTTTTTAATCTGTGCAGCGTTTGCTAACAAGACAGATGCTGGTGGAGTTTTAAGAATAAATGTATAACTACGATCCTCATAAACTGATATTTCTACCGGAATAATAAGACCAGCTTTATCCCCAGTTTTCGCATTATATTCTTTACAAAATGCAGCAATATTGACACCATGTTGTCCTAATGCTGGTCCAACTGGTGGTGCAGGTGTAGCTTTACCTGCTGGTAAGGCTAATTTAATTAATGCAGTTACTTTTTTCGGCATAGTTGAATGAATAATTTTTGATAAAAATGCAAACTTGTAACTTTAATATTAATAATTTCCAAATAAAAATACATTTTTATATTTAATTTAAATAAAAATTAAGTTTAGAATTTTTGTTTGAAAATGTAGTGAAAAATCTTTATTATTAGTATAAAGATAAAAATTTCAGTTACTTAAAAATATTTTATAATTCTATTGAATTAAAAATTAAAACCTCTTATTAAAAGAGAAACGCGCCCTGAAGGACTTGAACCCTCGACATCTAATTTTGGAGACTAGCGTTCTACCAACTGAACTAAGGACGCACGTAATAGATTGTAATCGGACTATACGAAAAATGCAACATTTTAAATTTTATCCTATAAATAGAAATAAATTATGTTAAACTAATTATGCAAAAACTTGATAAAAAAACAGGACGTTTAGTTATTGATAGATATTTACCTCATCATTTTTTAGCAGAAAAAATAGTATTAAGTAGTTTATTTATTAGTTCTGAGGCCGTTGAAATTATACTACGAAGTATTACTATCGAAACATTTTATTTTAAAAACCACCAAGAAATCTACAAAGCAATCATTATTTTATATCAAAAACAAATTTCAATAGATATCATTACATTAACAACATTTTTACAAGATAATGGTCGTCTAGATAAAGTGGGAGGGGTAAAAATTTTAACCGAATTAATAAATCAAATTCCTAATTTAGTTTATTTAGAAGATTACTTATGTTTACTACAAGATAAATATTTAAGACGTACATTAATTCAATTAGGTTATCAGATGATTAATTCAGGGTATATTACAAATGTTCCATTAGAAAATATTTTAACTGATTTAGAAACTCAATTATTTAATTTAACAAATGAAACGAAGAGTCGGAAATTATTAAGTAGTGCTGAGTTACTTTTTAATGTTTTTTCAGAATTAAAACAAAAAGCATTAAATCCATCTTTATCTGGATTAGCTTCAGGGTTTTGTGAGTTAGACTTGATTACTCAAGGTTTTCAAAAATCTGATTTAATTATTGTTGCAGGGCGACCGGCAATGGGTAAAACTGCATTATGTTTAAATATTGCAACTTCAATTGTTAAAAATTTTAAATTACCTGTTTTATTTTTCAGTTTAGAAATGTCAAAGGAACAATTAATTTATCGACTATTAGCAAATGAAACTCAAATTAGTAGTACTTCTTTACGTACAGGAAATATAAATAAAAAAGAATGGTTAAATTTAAGTCAAACAATTAATAGGCTATCTTATCTTCCATTTTTTATTGATGATACTCCTAATCTTTCTATCCAAGATATTCGATTAAAAATTAAAAAAATTATTTTTGAACAAACTAAAATTGGTTTAATTGTTATCGATTATTTACAGTTAATGCAAAGTTCGAAATTTAAGACCGATAATAGAGTTCAAGAACTCTCACAAATTACTCGAACATTAAAAACTATTGCACGAGAATTTAAAGTCCCAATAATTGCTCTTTCACAGCTTAGTCGAAATGTTGAAAGTCGAGTTAATAAACGTCCTATTTTATCCGATTTACGAGAAAGTGGATCGATAGAACAGGATGCTGACTTAGTTTTAATGTTATATCGTGAAAACTATTATAATTTGAATAATTTAGAGAATGATATCGCTGAATTAATTGTAGCAAAACATAGAAATGGTCCCATCGGAACTATTAATTTAGAATTTAATGCTAAACACACTCAATTTTTAAATTGTAAAAATACAAATTAGATGCCCAGAACCAGAGTCGAACTGGTGACACGAGGATCTTCAATCCACTGCTCTACCAACTGAGCTATCCGGGCTTATAAACTTATTATAATAAAGTTATATAAAAATTACAATACAAGGATTTTACTTGCTTATTTTTATAGATTTCAGTATACTATATAATTAGGTATAGTCTTTTTTATAATTTAAAAAAAATTGACTTTGTCAGGATCGTAAGATAGCAGCATAAAATTTATTTTTAAAATTAGTATTAAAGCTATACCTATACTTTTTCATTGTTAACGAAGTAAAGATTAATAGTGATATCTTTAGTTCATTTTTTATTTAGTGAGATCGTAAAATTTTTATTTATAAAGTTTTCGGCTTTCGGCTTACTATACAAGATATAAACTTCGTTTTGTATCAATTAGAACTAAAATTTTTTTTATATTTACTATAAGTGATCATACTACAAATATTAATTATGTTTTTTTTGTAAAAATTGATATAATTAATAGTGTAGTCGATTTTACTATTAAAAATTTTCATCATAGCTTTATTTTTATTTGTTTTTAAAACTTTTTATACTGATAAATTGTTATATAAATTTGTAAATTTTAATTTTTTTTGCAAAAAGATACTTACAATGTTGATATTCTATATTTATTACATCCATGTTTAAATATTTGTTAACACTTCTAAAATAGTGTTAAGAATTATCAAACACGGTAAAAATTTTTACTGTAACAAATAAAGATAATGATTATCATGAACTCTCTAACTACATTAGCTATAAAAAATAATACTTGTTTATATTACAAATGTAGCTTTAGACATCGTCAAACAGTATTCCAGAATTAATCTGAAGAATGACATGTTGAAAACTTTAATGTTAGACAAATATAAATAAATCGAACATTAAATTTTAGTTATTATATAAAGAAAATAAAAGAAAGAAAGAAATTTTAATTAAAATGACTACTTATTAATTAAAAATTACTTCATTTTTTTATTCTTACTATTTATAATTTTTATTAAAAAAACGGAATTAAAAATGACAGCTTCGTTAGGAAATTTTATATCGAGTTTAGTTGCAGGTGGATTAGTTGTAGGACTTATTGCTACTGCTTTAGTTATTATTAGTAAAAGCGATCGTATTACACGTTTATAATTTATTAAATTATCATTTATAGTTAATATTTAAGGAGGAAGTGAATTTTGATAAATATTGGTTTCGGTCCAAACATCATATTAGGTTTTATCTTAGGACTTGGAGTAACTCTTCTTTATTTGCTTCGAATAGTAAAACCCGAAGTTGCACGAGATGAAGATATTTTTTTTGCAACAATTGGCTTACTTTACAGTTGTATTTTAGTGGTACATGGGTGGCGTTTAGATCCTATTCTTTTATTTAGTCAAGTATTAATTATTGCATCTTTATTAGTAGCCGGATGGGAAAATATTCGCTTAAGAGGCCTACTTTCAAATATCACAAAATTTAAAAAACAAGACAAAAATGAATAAAAATATTTTTGGTTTTCTTGGTTTCCATTTCGTAAATGATTTTTCTAAAAATTATGTTTAAAAAATATTTTACAGTTTTCGCTATTTCTTTCTTTTGTATGTTCAATTTATTTAGTACAAGTGCATCTGCAATTGATTTAGATGAAGCAACACGTACTGTAGTTGTTGATTCAACAGGAACGACGACTGTACTATCTCCAGAACAAGTTAAACGTGGTAAACGTTTATTTAATGCTACTTGTGGAGCTTGTCATGTAGGTGGTATGACAAAAACAAATCCAAACGTTGGTTTAGATCCTGAAGCATTAAGTTTAGCTACGCCTCGTCGCGATAATATTGCTAGCTTAGTTGATTATTTAAAAAATCCAACAAGTTACGATGGGTTAGAATCAATTGCTGAAGTTCATCCAAGTATTAAAAGTGCTGATATTTATCCACGTATGAGATCTTTAACAGACGAAGATTTATATTCAATTGCAGGCCATATTATGTTACAACCTAAAATTGTTACAGAAAAATGGGGTGGTGGTAAAATTTATTACTAAAATGATTTAGTTTTAATTCGCGTAAACGAAATCTAGAATACTAATATTTTAGATTTCGTTTATGATTCAAAATTTATATATATATATTTTTTTAATTTCTTTAATAATAATTAAAAGGTAATAAGAATTTATATATAAATGTCTTTTGGTAATTGTAAAATGAACCATTGAGTTATAGGATTTTTAAAGTAAGCATACTATAGTGTTTTGTTTTAATTACTTTAATTAGTATTATTTTAACAATATTATAAGCCAAGTTTTTATTTTACTTAATATAGGAAATAATATTATGTATCTTTTCTAAAACCACTCATTATTACTTTTTTATAAATATTGTTCAAAAACATATAACAAACAACATTTCCAACATTAATCTATAAACAAAATAATTACAGTATAATTAGCTTTCATTTCTTTTAACTTATCGGCAATTTAAGAGAAATACATAATTGGACTTAGAGGTTTACGCGGTAATTTTTAGAATTTCTTATTATTTATACTGTTTATTTAAAATTTGAGAATGGATATTAGTTTTTGATTAGAATTAAAAAATTAAAATATAAAGAATTATATTTTAATTTTTATTAGATTTAATTAGTATAAATCATCTTCCATATGAACTAAAATTGTACAGTCTGATTTAGGATAAGCGATACAAGTTAAAACATATCCAGCACCAGTTTGGTCTGGATCTAAAAATGTTTGGTCACTTTGATCAATCTCACCGTCTGTAACTTTACCAGCACAAGTTGAACAAGCACCAGCACGACATGAATATGGTAATTCTACACCTTGCTCTTCAGCAGCATCTAAAACATATACGTCATCAGCACATTCAATTGTAGAATCAATCTCATGCTCTTCACTTTTTAATGTTACATTATAAGTTGCCATAGAAATCCTTATTTTAAAAAATTAAAGTTGAAATATAATTTTATTTCTTTTATTACTTTACTACTTAATATTATAATACTTATATCAATTAGAAATAAAAAATTTTTGATAAATTTTTTTTCTTTGTAAGTTTATTAGAATCGTTGTTTTAAACGACTTGCTTTTCCTTTTAAATTTCGTAAATAATATAATTTTGACCGACGGATTTTTGATGACCGTAAAATCTTAATTGAATCAATTTTTGGTGAATGGATTAAAAAAATACGTTCAATACCAATACCTTGCAGAACTTTTCGTACTGTAATGGTAGTATTAATAGAACTATTTTTTTTTGCAATGACTGTCCCTTCATAAAACTGAACTCTTTCTCTATTTCCTTCAATAATCTTAACACCAACAAGAATATTGTCGCCTATTCGTATTTTAGGCAAGTCTTTTTTCAAAAATTGGTTTTCTAAATTTTTAATAATTTGAGGATTATTTAAATTAAACATACAATTCTACTATAGATTTAAATAATTTACTAATAATAATAGTACAATTATATTATTAAAAAAACAATATTAAATAGTTTAAAAATGCATCCGACTGGGTTCGAACCAGTGACGTTCCATAGGAAAACGGATTATGAGTCCGGTGCCTTCAACCACTCGGCCACGAATGCATATATAATATTAATAAATATTTCATTTTTAGAAAGTTAATACTTTTTTTTGGAGCTGATGGGAGTCGAACCCACGTCCATCTAATTTATAGTAAACAACTCATTCACAGGTTTAGTCCATTAAAAGGACACTAAAAGATTTTAATATTATTCTGAACTACTCTCGATGTCAAGAACTAGTGAATAAATTTATTTAATAAAATAAATAACAATATTAAGCTAAAGCTACTCCTCTGAATTGATTTGCTGCAATAGATTTAAAAGAAATTATGTTATTAGCATTTAATTATAAAGTTTGTATGTTTTTACGAAGAACACATGCTTCGACCTGTATCATTGTTTAAATATATTTAAATGTCGAAACCAAAACAGCCCCTAAAAAATCATAAATAATCTTTATTTTTAAATAAAAAATTTTAAAAATAAAATAAGCATGAAGGGAATCGAACCCCCGACTCTCAGAATCGGAATCTGATGCTCTATCCACTGAGCTACATGCTTTAGGTATATCAAATTTTGATTAATTTCCTAAAATTTAAAAAACGATTTTTTTAAATTTGTTAATTCTCAAATGAAAATAGCTGTAATTAAATTTTAAAAGGAATGACATATTTAAATCTGTCATTCCTTTTTTCTTAAAAGTTAAGTTCAGCTGCTTGAACTTTTTCAAATTGTTTTTTCTTTAAAATTAGGAAAATTTGCGTTAATAAAACACAGAAACAAAAAGCTAAATAACCAATAATACGTACAGGATTCTGTAATACGATTTCAGTTTCTTCTTGACCAAATCCACCAACATTTGGATCAATATTTAGACTTTGCTCGGCTTTAACAAAATCACCTTCTTTTACAGTTAAGACTAACCCGGCTGGGATAGTTTGAGAAATTTTATCCCCATTTGAACTTGTAATAGTAATATTTGCCTCACCTTTTTCTGAAGTTTTAATTTCAGCAATTTGACCTGCTTGTACAGCACCAAAACTATTTATATTACTTTTTTCGCCGGTAGGATATACTTGGCCACGACCTCGATTTCCACCAGCATATAATGGATATGTTAAATATTTAACATTCTTATCTTTTTCAGGATCCGGTGAAACTACTGGGAATATTAATTCTTGGTGTTTTTTTCCAGCAATTGGGCCTACCACTAAGATGTTATCATATTCTGAACTATAAGGAGAAATAAATACTCCTTTGTTTTTTGCTTTAACTTCTTCTGAAATTAGATTCTTTGGTGCTAATTTAAACCCATTTGGTAATATTACAATTCCACCTACATTTAAATCAGCTGCTTTACCATTTGCACCAATTTGTTGACGATTTACGTCATATGGAACTTTTACTTCAATCTCAAAAACACTGTTAGGAAGAACAGCTTGAGGTGCTTCGATTTCAATTGCTTTTTGATTTAAATGACAATTCGCACACGCTAATTTACCGTTAGCCGCACGGGGATTTGCATAACCTTGTTGAGCAAATACAGGATATGCATAAGAATCTTCGATACAAAACCCAAATAAACTTATAGCAATCGTTAAAGTAAATAAAAGACTTTTAAAAAACTTGTTAGTTGCCATGGATTAAATACTTTTTAAGTATATATAATAAATTAATTTTTTATTAAAAACAAAATGCCTACTCCTGAAAAGTATAACATTAATATTGCCGTTGAAAGCAACAATTGTGTTAACGGATCTGTAGAAGGGGTTAACACTGCTCCAATAATTGTTGAAACTAGTATTACATATCGCCATGCATCTAACATTTGTCTAGCCGATATAATATTAAGCAAACCTAACAGAATTTGAATAATTGGAATTTGAAAAGCTAACCCTGTACTATAAAAAAGAACTAGAATAAATTCAAAATATTGATCAAATGACCAGAGAGGTTCAATAACTTCATCACTATACGTTAAAAAAAAATTTAAAGCAGCTGGTATTAGTGCATAATAAGAAAAACATAAGCCTAAACCAAAGAGAATTAATGAACTTAAAAGTATCGGTAAAATAATTTTTGTTTCTTTTTCTGTTAATCCTGGTAATAAAAATAAGATTATTTGTCCAATAGCGAATGGACTTCCAAAAAGTACACCCGTATAAAAAGAAATTTTTACAGTAGAAACAAAATATTCACCCGGTGATAATTGAAAAAACTTTACATTATTAACAGGAAGTTCTAGTATTTTAACTAAAAATTTGACATCAAAGAAAGCCACACAAGTTAATATTAAAATTATCCAAAATATGTGCGAAATACGTTGTCTTAATTCTTCAATATGTTCCGAAAATGGTAACTCTAAGGTTAGCATATCGTTACTTTTAAAATTAAAATCAGAATTAATTACCATAATTTTGTATTTTTATGTTTTATATAAATTATAAATGATTTATTTTAACATTATTAAATCAAATTTTATATATAAAGGTTTTGAAAGTACATATTTATTTTTGAAGATAATAATTATTTAACATATTTAAAATTATTTGATAATAATTTTATAATTTCTTTCATTTAACTGGAATTTTTCAAATTTATTTAAATTGCTATTTTTGAATCGGCATGATTACGTAAAATTGTTATTACGGATAATATGAAATTAAACGTTATAATGATACGAAATGGTATAATAACAAAATTAAATGAAGTTATCAATAAAAAATTAAAACATCAACTTTTGAAAAATAATTATAGTTGACATGATTGAAATTTAAGATATTACCAATACTTTTATCATTTCCAATAATTAAATTTCTTTTTCTTAAGTAATGGAATTGTATATAGTAAGGCCAAAAGCTTAAACGGTAACAAATGTCTATGACGAAATGGACTTTTATTTGCAAAGTAATTATTAATAAAAATTATAAAACGCAATAGGTTATTTACGTTTTATTACGTCTTATAATTTTTGGTAGATAAAATATTAAATAAAGTTAAATATTTTAAAATCTAATATTTTTACTTTGATTAGCGTACCTAATCTTAGCGATTATTGTTCCTAATGCAAAATTTAGAGTTTAGAAAAAGACTCTCTTTTACGTTAGATAATTTACCGCTTCAACACGGGCTGCCGCTTTTTTTAAATCAATTGTAGCTTCAAGTCTTTCTTTACCAGTTTCAGCAGTTTCAACTGCCGCTGTCGCTTTTTGTAATTCTGCAGTAACTTCACTTAATTCTAAAGAAATAAGTTCTTCTACATCATTGACTAAAACGGTAACTTGATTTCGGTCTATTTCTGCTAAACCCCCACATAAAATAATTGGTGTCCACTTTTGATCCAATTTAATTCTTAATAACCCTGTATCTAAAGCTGTAATAAGCGAGGCATGACCATCTAATACGCCTATTTGACCTGTAACACCTGGTAAAACAACTTCATCGGCTGTTGTTGAACAAATAATTCTATCTGGAGTAAGAACGCGAATGTTCATAACCATATATGATTTACTCCTTATTTTAGAGTTTCTGCTTTTGCAATTGCTTCGTCAATATCTCCAACAAGATAGAAAGATTGTTCTGGTAAATCATCTAATTCACCCTCTAAAATCATTGTGAAGCCTTTAATTGTACTTTCTAAACTTACATATTTTCCAGGTGAGCCAGTGAAAATTTCAGCTACGAAGAATGGTTGAGATAAGAAACGTTCAACTTTACGCGCTCTTGCTACAACTAAACGATCTTCTTCAGATAATTCATCAATCCCTAAGATTGCAATAATATCTTGTAATTCTTTATAACGTTGTAACGTTTCTTTTACTGTTTCTGCAACACTATAATGAATTTCAGTAACAATACCTGGTTGTAACATCGTTGATGTTGAATCTAAAGGATCTACGGCTGGGTAAATACCTTTTGCTGCTAAATTACGAGATAATACTGTAGTAGCATCTAAATGAGCAAACGTTGTTGCTGGCGCTGGATCCGTTAAATCATCGGCAGGAACATATACTGCTTGAATAGATGTAATTGAACCTTGTGTTGTTGACGTAATACGTTCTTGTAAAGCACCCATTTCAGTAGCTAAAGTTGGTTGATAACCTACAGCAGAAGGCATACGACCTAATAATGCTGATACTTCTGAACCGGCTTGCGTAAAACGGAAAATATTATCAATAAATAATAATACATCTTGTTTATTAACATCACGGAAATACTCAGCCATAGTTAAAGCTGTTAAGCCTACACGCATACGTGCTCCTGGAGGTTCATTCATTTGACCATATACTAAAGCTACTTTAGATTCTTTGAAATCTTTTTCATTGATTACACCAGATTCTTTCATTTCTTCGTATAAATCATTCCCTTCACGAGTACGCTCACCTACACCACCAAAAACAGATACACCACCGTGTGCTTTTGCAATATTATTAATTAATTCCATAATTAATACTGTTTTACCTACACCAGCACCACCGAATAAACCAATTTTACCACCACGACGGTAAGGTGCTAATAGATCTACTACTTTAATACCTGTTTCAAAAATAGAAGGTTTTGTTTCTAGTTCTGTAAATGCAGGTGCTTCACGATGAATTGGTAAAGTCTCTTCATAAGAAACATCACCTTGCTCATCTACTGGTTCACCAATTACATTAAAAATTCTACCTAACGTTGTAACTCCAACTGGAACAGAGATAGGAGCACCTAAATCAACTGCTTCAGTACCACGTTGTAAACCATCTGTTGAACGCATCGATACAGCACGAATTTTATTATCACCTAACAATTGTTGAACTTCAACGATGTTACCGATACCATCTGCTGTTTCAATTTTAATTGCACTATAAATTGGTGGTAAAACGCCATCAGGAAATGTAATATCTAAAACAGGACCAATAATTTGACTAACGTAACCTTTATTTATACTAGTTTTAACCATTTTGACTTAACATATTTAAATATTGAAGAATAAATATACTTTCGAAAATCAATACTCTATTCAAAAAATAACAAATTTGAAATTTATTAACTATATAACATTGTACAACAAAATAGTTTGAATTTTTGAATTAAATGTAAGAAAAATTTAATTTACAATGATAATTAAAAAAATGTATCTGATGTGATTCGACCAGTTGTTTTTAGCCAATTTTGAGCTTCAATATAATTATTGGGGGCTAACTTAATTGCTTGACGCCAATATTCGGCAGCCTTATCAAATAATCCTTTTGCTACTTCTAGATTTTGTTTTTTTGATGCTTTTACGCCTTGATAATGATAAATTACTGCAATATTATTTAAAGCTTGGGGAAGATTTAAGTTTAATTCAAGGGCTTGGTGATAATATTCTAATGCTTGAAGATATTCGCCATTACTAGAATAAATTAATCCAATATTATATAAAATATAACTACGATCATAAGGATCTTCTTCCAATTGCAAGGCTTCGTAATAATTTTCTAATGCTTCTGCATATTCACCTTCTGATTGTGCTGACATTCCATCACGGTAATAAAAGAAAGCTTGTTTTTCCTGTTTACTTGCAGGTAATACTTTTAAAAGAATATCAGCAACTATCGTAAATGTTTTATCGATAAAATTATCATTTCGTTGACTACGCCCCATTAAATGTTCCTTAAAATATATTTAATTTAGATTAATAAATATTAAAAAATTATTGTATTAAAGTTATTCATTTAATACAATAACATTCGAATTATTTAAATGGTATTTTGTGCGACAAAAGGTAGTAATGAAAGAACTCGCGCTCTTTTTATAGCTTTTGCTAATTGTCGCTGTTGTTGAACAGTTACTCCTGTTGCGCGGCGAGGAAGAATTTTTCCTTGTTCAGTAATAAATAACTTTAATAAATCAATATTTCTGTATTCAATTTTTTGATCTAAACTGATTGGGGACATTTTTTGTTTTTGTGTTACCATAATTTATTTGATTTCTTTATGTATTGTAGGTTTATTACAGTGTGGACAATATTTTTTAAGTTCAATTCGTGCTGGTGTATTTCGTCGATTTTTTTGTGTATGATATCGTGAAACTCCATTTGAACGTTTATTTATATTTGATCGACACTCAGTACATTCTAATGTAATTAGAATTCTAGCCCCTTTATTTTTTGCCATATAAATTCCTTTGAAATAATGAATTTTTAATAGTATTACTATATTATTATATTGCACAAAAGTTTTTATCTTATCAAGGTTTTAATAAAAAATTATTCAATTTTTGATAAAAAACTTCAAATTTTTTAGCAATTATATTATACTTGATTCGCTAAATACATTTTATTTAAAAATTAAAAATTATTTTTATGGCTAATAATAAATCTGCATCAAAGCGTATTCTCATTAATGAACGAAACCGTTTAGAAAATCGTTTTTACAAAGGTTCGGTTCGAAGATTAATTAAATTATTTACCGAACAATTAGAAGTTTATAAAACTTCACAAAATCAAGAAGATAAAGTAAAAGCACAAATGTTATTAAATTCTGTATATAGTTTAATTGATAAAGGATGTAAAAAAAACATTTTTCATAAAAATAATGCAGCTCGTAAAAAATCAAAGTTAACTTTACAATTAAAAACAGTTTAAAAGTTGTAATCAATTGAAAATTGAGAACACAAATCTTAAGTTAAGAAATTTTTCTGAAATAAGTTTAAATTTTCTTAACTTTATTAATAATAATAATCACTAGAAACATTTTTCATCAAATAGAAATCAAAATTTATTAATAACAGAAATTATGAAAAAATATCTGAATTATGTTACAGCTTTACCCGATTTTATTGAAATGCAAAGAGTAAGCTTTTCTTGGTTTATTTCGCAGGGATTAGCTGATGAACTTTCTAATTTCTATTCAATTTTAGATTTTAGTGGTAATATTGAAAGTTTGATTTTTGGTCAGGAATATAAATTAATAAAGCCTGCATGTAATGCTTTAACTGCAAAAAAAGATGCTAAATCTTACGTTGCTCAATTACAAATATTAGTTGAAATTCGAGATCGAAAGGCAAATCTTATCTTAAAAAGAGAACGTCTTTCTGTAGTTAATTTACCATTAATGACAAGTTCCGCTACATTTATAATTAATGGTTGTGAACGTATTATTGTAAGTCAAATTATTCGAAGTCCTGGAATTTATTTTGAAAAAAATAAAAAGCAGAAACGACAAAAACGAAACGCAATGGTTCTATCAACAGCGTATCATAAATTAAAACCATTTACCCCTTTGCCATGGATTACTATTAAATTTCCTGGAGTTTTATCTAATTTAAAACAGGAAATTGAAAAAACTAGAAAAACAATTAGTTTCTTCGAAATTTTAAAATTGTATAAAATTATTTCCAAAACTTTTAATCCGGAAAAAAAATTACAACGGATAAAGATTATTTTAAAAATATTAGCCTGTTCAGAAAATACCAGTTCTATTTTTCAAACCATAAGCTCAAAACATTCTCAAAAAGCATTCTTAAATATTGATCATTTAATAAGTAAAAATTTATCAAATGATACAAAAATTTTAACAAAACAAAATGATGTATTATTGTTAAATGAGATAGTTTCCCATGCAAATTTAAGGGCATTTCAATACTTTAAAATTATTCAAAACATTGAAGAGAAAACAAAGATAATTTTAAATAAAAGTTCAATTTTTATCTTAAATAAAAATGTTAATCGATTAAAAAGAATTAATAATTTTAAATTTTTAAAGTTACAATTTAATTTTAAAACAAAAAAAATCAAAGAATCTTTAGATATCTGGAATAATTACAAAAACTTAAAACCAATTACTTTATTTTCATTAGTAAAGAAAAAATTTACTTATCAAGATTTTTATAAAAATAAAGAAAAGTATCAAGAAAAAGATCATTATCGAGAAAAATATGAAGAAAAAGATTCATATACAGCCATTTTAATTCCAGAATATGGCTCATGGATTCGATTTGGCTTTCATAGAGAGAAAGAAAGAGATAGTCAGAAACATATTCTAAAAAATAGATTTGAAGATGATATTATTATTCAAATTGATAAAATAACAAAAAAACCTGTTATTCATCTATTAAAAGAAATGGGATTAACAGATTTAGAAATATGTCATAGTTTGCAGCATTCAGATTTCTTTTACTTTAATATTGCAACGTTAACTAATTCAATTCTTTCAAAACAACCTTTATTAAGATTTAGTACCGAAAATTTTTATAAATCTGTCTCAGAATCATCACGAATTTTTGATGCTAACTATTATCTTTTAGGAAAAATTGGGCGTAGCAAAATTAATGATCGCTTAAATTTAAAAATTTCTCAACATCATCAAACAATTAAATATGATGATATTTTTGCAATTGTTGATTATTTACTAACTTTATCGATTTCGAAGACTGCGGGAGATGATATTGATCATTTAAAAAATCGTAGAGTTCGATCAGTAGGAGAACTTTTACAAAATTTAATTCGTATTGGTTTTCAACGGTTATCGAGAAAAATTTCAAGTCAGGTTTATAAACCTGAAAAAAAATTAAATATTAATATTAATACACAGTTAATTGTTGTAACGTTTAAAGAATTTTTTGGATCGAGTCAGTTATCACAGTATATGGATCAAACAAATCCATTATCTTCTTTAACTCATAAACGACGGATCAGTGGTTTAGGTCCTGGTGGATTTGATCGAGATCGTATTAGCTTTGCTGTTCGGGATATTCACCCTAGTCATTATGGAAGAATTTGTCCAATTGAAACACCAGAAGGACAAAATGTTGGATTAATTGCTTCTTTAACGACCTGTGCTCGTGTTAATAAAGCTGGGTTTCTTGAAACTCCATTCTGGCGTGTAATTAATGGAAAAGTGATTAAAACTGGTAATCCAATTTATTTAACAGCTGATATTGAAGATTTGTACAAGATTGCACCTGCAGATATTTCAATAAATAAAAATAATTATATAGTAACAGATTCTATTCCAGTCCGTTACAAACAAGATTTTGTAACTGTTCCTCCTTTTGAAGTTGATTTTATTGCAATTTCAAATATTCAAGTAGTTTCTGCAGCTGCTTCTTTAATACCATTTTTTGAACACGATGATGCAAACCGTGCATTAATGGGTTCTAATATGCAACGACAATCCGTACCATTATTATTACCTCAAAAACCAATTGTTGGTACAGGATTAGAAAATCAAATCGCGGTTGATTCTGGTATGGCTATTACCGCTATTAAATCAGGTATTGTTAATTATGTCAGTGCTGACAAAATTATTGTCAGGGAAGAATCAGATAAAAAAGTAACCTATAATTTACAAAAATATCATCGCTCAAACCAAGAAACATGTATTAATCAACGACCTATTGTTTGGAAAGGTGAAAAAATTACGTCTGGGCAAATACTTGCAGATGGACCCGGAATAGAAAATGGTGAATTGGCATTAGGACAAAATGTTTTAATCGCTTATATGCCATGGGAAGGTTATAATTTTGAAGATGCGATTTTAATTAATGAAAGATTAGTTTATGAAGATGTTTTTACTTCTATTCACATTGAAAGATACGAAATTGAAGTGAATCAAACAAATGAAGGTTCCGAAAAAACAACAAAGCACATTCCAAATATAAATACAACTGAAACTCAACATTTAGATGAGGAAGGTATTGTTTATCCAGGAACATTTGTAAAACCTGGTGATATTTTAGTTGGTAAAGTTACACCTAAAGATGATTCAGAACAATTACCTGAGGCAAAACTATTACGTGCAATCTTTGGTGCGAAAGCAAAGGATGTTAGAGATAGTTCATTAAGAATGCCGAATGGCGAATATGGAAGAGTAATTGATATTGAAATCTTTCGTCGAAAACCTAAGTTATTAGATTCATTTGAATTAGGACAACCAGAAAAAATTCGAATCTTTATTGCCCAAATGAGAAAAATTCAAGTTGGTGATAAAATCGCAGGTCGTCATGGAAATAAAGGTATTATATCACGAATTTTACCGCGCCAAGATATGCCATTTTTACCAGATGGGACTCCTATAGATATACTTTTAAATCCATTGGGGGTACCATCAAGAATGAATGTAGGACAACTTTATGAATGTCTTTTAGGATTAGCTGGTCAAAAACTAAACCGTCGGTTTAAAATTTTACCATTTGATGAAATGTATGGGCAAGAAATTTCGAGAATTTTAACGAATAAAAAATTACGACAAGCTTCTATTGAAAATAATGAAGCATGGTTATTTAATCCTTATTCACCTGGAAAGATGATTCTTGTTGATGGGCGTAGTGGAAAAGAATTTGAGAATCCTATAACAGTTGGAAATGCATATATGTTAAAATTAATTCATTTAGTTGATGACAAAATTCATGCTCGTGCTACCGGACCTTATTCTTTAGTAACTCAACAACCATTAGGGGGGAAAGCACAACATGGTGGTCAACGTTTTGGTGAAATGGAAGTTTGGGCTTTAGAAGGTTTTGGAGCTGCGCATACTTTACAAGAACTTTTAACAATTAAGTCTGATGATATGCAAGGTCGAAATGATACTCTAAATGCAATTGTTAAAGGAGAATGTATTCCTAAATCTGGTATCCCTGAATCTTTTAAAGTTTTACTTCAAGAATTACGCTGTATTGGGTTAGACATTAGTACATATAAGTTAGGAAAATTTAGTTCGAATAAAAAGTATGATGTTGAAGTTAACTTAATGGAAAATTATGATCCAATGTCTAAAAAATTTCCTCCAACTTCAAACATAAGTAACCTTTCATTTTACTAATTTTTACAAAAAAACAATGGTACAATCCGAAAAACAATTTGATTATATAAAAATTAAATTAGCTTCTCCAAATCGAATTAAGAAATGGGGACAAAGAACTTTACCAAACGGTCAAATTATTGGTGAAGTTAAAAAAGCAGAAACGATTAATTATCGAACATTTAAACCAGAGATGAATGGTTTATTTTGTGAAAGAATTTTTGGGCCCAATAAGAACTTAGAATGTGCCTGTGGTAAATATAAAAGAGTTCGTTATAAAGGACTTATCTGTGATAGATGTGGGGTGGAAATTACTGAATCTCGTGTTCGTCGACATCGAATGGGACATATTAATTTAGTTTATCCAGTTACACATATTTGGTACATTAATAGTCGTCCAAATTACATGGCATTATTATTAGAAGTTGAACAAAATGAACAAAGGTTGGATACGGGAGTTCCAAGACCTATATTTGATGAACTTTCAGATGAAGTTCCGACTCCTCCAACGTCAAATGAAATTGAATCAGCTGATGAACGTATTCGGGGTATTAAATTAGCATCATTTGCATATTTTATTGCAAATGATGAGCGAGACTTTTATGCTCTTCATTCAGATTTTATAGCTTATAGATCTTTTCGCCGGATTGGATGGTGCGGATATCCTAAAAAATGGTTAACTCCAACAAGAAGTTTGAATACTATTTCACACAAATCAGTTGGAGCCGTTATGATTAAAAATGAATTAAAAAAATTAAATATAAAAAATGAAATTTTTAATACTCGCCAATTTATTACATACAGTAGTAATGTTTTAGCAAAAAAAAATCCAGAATATTTAAATTCCATGTGGTTTAGAAAATGGGAACACCAACGTATTTATAAATTACGTGCACAAGCTATTAAACGAGTTCGTATTTTAGAAAATTTATTAGCTACTCGGTCAAATCCTGCATGGATGATTCTCTCGATTTTACCAGTAATACCACCGGCATTGCGTCCCATGATTCAATTAGAAGGTGGTCGATTTGCAACTTCGGATTTAAATGAATTATATCGCCGAGTTATTACTCGAAATAATCGCTTATTACGTTTATTAGAAATTGATGCGCCGCAATTAATTATTCGCAATGAAAAACGAATGTTACAAGAAGCTGTTGATACATTAATTGATAATGGAAAACGAGGTAAAATAGCATTAGGGGCAAATAATCGACCGTTAAAATCTTTATCTGACATTATTAAAGGAAAACATGGACGTTTTCGTCAAAATTTATTAGGAAAACGGGTAGATTATTCTGGACGTTCAGTTATTGTTGTTGGTCCAAGTTTAAAGTTAAATCAATGTGGGTTACCTTATGAAATGGCAATTGAACTTTTTCAACCTTTTATTATTCGTGAATTAATTAATCAAGGGTTAGCTAGTAATATGAAAGTGGCAAAAAATTTGATTCAACAAACTGAACCATTAGTTGATCCAGTTTTAGAAGAAGTTTTATTAAATCATCCCATTTTCCTAAATCGCGCACCAACATTACATAGACTTGGTATTCAAGCATTTGAACCTATTTTAGTTAATGGACGAGCTATTAAATTACATCCTTTGGTTTGTTCAGCCTTTAATGCTGATTTTGATGGTGATCAAATGGCTGTTCATATACCCCTTTCTTTAGAAGCACAAGCTGAATGTTATATGTTAATGTTAGCGCCTTATAATTTTTTATCTCCCTCAAATGGAGAACCAATTGTGATGCCAAGTCAAGATATGGTCTTGGGGTGTTATTATTTAACTGTTAGTAATATTAAAAAATTATTGGGTTCAAATCATTATTTCGCAAATTTAGAAGATGTTATATTAGCATATAACCAAGAACAAATTGAATTACATTCTTTGATTTGGGTTCGATATCAAAAAGATTTGTCGGATTCAACAAGTTTACTTAAGAAAACAAAATTATCCGATTCAAGTTATATTGAGTATTATGATAATTTACAGATTCGAAAAACAAAAGATGGAAATACTATTGTGAAATATTTACAAACAACAACCGGTCGCGTTATTTTTAATTATACAATTCAAAAAACCTTAAATCTTTTATAACAAGTAGCTACTAAAAATTAATCGTTTGATATAAATTTAAAATCAGGAATTTTTATGAACAATTATACTTATCAAAATACTCTTGTTAGTAAGAAACAGTTGAAACAAATATTATCTTGGAGTTTTACAAAATATGGTTCAGTTCAAGCTTGTTTTCTAGCGGATGAATTAAAATATTTAGGATTTAAATATGCGACACAAGCAGGTATCTCAATTAGTATTGAAGATTTGCGCGTTCCCTATATTAAAAATCAAATGTTGCAAAAAGCAAATAAAGAAATTTTAAATGGTGAAAAAATTTGTTTACGAGGAAAAATTACGAATGTAGAACGATTTCAAAAAATCATTGATACTTGGCATATTACCAGTGAGTTATTAAAAGACGAAGTTGTTTCATATTTTAAAAATTACGATCCTTTAAATTCTGTATATATGATGGCATTTTCAGGAGCACGAGGGAATTTATCACAAGTAAGGCAACTTGTTGGTATGCGGGGTCTTATGTCTGACCCAAGTGGTGAAATTATGAATTTACCGATTAAAAAAAATTTCCGGGAAGGTTTGACTATTACTGATTATTTAATGTCAGGATATGGGGCACGAAAAGGTATTGTTGATACTGCTTTAAAAACTGCAAATTCTGGTTATTTAACACGTCGTTTAATTGATGTAGCACAAGATATTATTATTCGTGAAAAAGATTGTTTAACCACTTCTTCTTTTTTATTACATGATCGTGAAAAAACATCACAATCTATAGAATCTTTCTATGATCAAGTTTTAGGACGGTTAATAAATAAGCCTATTTATGACCCAAAAACAAATAAGTTAATTGCTGAAGTTAATACACAAATTACACCAAATTTAATACGAACATTCAGACAAAAAAAAATAGATAAATTTTATATAAGATCACCATTGACTTGTTGTTTGTATCGTTCAATTTGTCAAAAATGTTATGGTTGGAATTTAGCACGAGAAAATTTAATTGATATAGGAGAAGCAGTTGGAATTCTTGCAGGTCAATCGATTGGGGAACCTGGTACTCAATTAACCATGCGAACTTTTCATACCGGTGGTATTTTTACATCCGCTACTAGTCAACAATTAATTACTCCGATAAATGGTTGGATTAAATTTTCTAAGTTTTTAAAAACGTCAATAGTACGAACAAATAGAGGCGAGAATGTTTTACTTACAGAAAATTCTGGCTCTTTATTAATATTATCTGATGAAAAAAATAAGGATAATGTTCAAATTGAATTGCCACGAAATACAATTTTGTTTGGTAAAAATAAACAATATATTAAACATAAAACAGTTATTGGTCAGCTGGCTGGAACAGTCAAACAAACTCGAACAGAAATAAAGCATATTTTAAGTGATATTTCGGGTGAAGTTTTTATACCAAAATTACCAAGAAAACGAAATTTAACAACCATAAATAAACTTTTATGGATTTTATCTGGTCAAGTTTATCAAGCACCTCTAAATTCATTTTTAAATTTTTATACGGATTATAAAATTGAGAAAAACAATTATATATTTCGAACTAAGATAATTAATAAGAGACCTGGACTTATTAAACTAAGTCATACTAGTCCTCTTTTATCTCAACAAACTATTGAAATTATAAATAACTTATATTGTCTACGTAATTCAAATTTATGTAAATTAACATCTAATGTTAATCAGAAAGGTTACTTAATAACTATCAATAATTTAAAATATTTTATAAATTTAAAGCTTCGTAATTCAAAATTGGTTATACCAACTTTGCCCAATTTAAATTTTGCTGATCTTGCTACAAATAAATTTTTAACTTTAACTGGTGGTACACCTTATTATACTCAAGAAATAAATCGAAATAAATGGACTTTATCAACCCAAGAAATTCATTATTATGAAGGGTTAAGAAAGATAAATTATCATTCGGTTATTTGGTTAGCTGAAGAAACCTATATCATCAAAGATGCTATTAATGGTCTTTATAAACAATTATTAGTAAAAAATAATAGTATTGTTTCAAAAAATACGAATATAACGGCTGGGACTTTTTCAAAGAATTCTGGGATGATTATCATGAAAGAAAAAAAAGATAATATCCAAGAAATTATGATTAAACCTGGGTATTGTAATCTAATTGATGAGTCTGGGATTCGTTATACTCTTAATACTAAAAATATTCAAAATATTAAAGATTTTGATAATAAAGTTTTTTATCCAGGTGAACTTATTTTAAATAAATTTAAAATTTCTGTGCCTTGTATAACGGAAATTATTTTTGTTGACTCTAGTCAAGATTGGTGTTTACAAGATTATTTTAAAAATATTAATTTATCTACAACAACTAAAACAGATTCTGACTTATTAATCCATATATTAATTCGTCCTCTAGAAGTCTATGAGATTCCCTTACCAAAACCAATTAAACAGGTTTTTGGATCACAATTAGATTCAAGATTTTTAATAACTAGTCAAATAAATTATTCGTATAATTCTGGGCAAAAAGTAATTGATCATACAAATTTACATTTGATTACTCAGTCGTTAAATTTAGAATTAACTAATTTTTTAAATAAAAAAGACCAGCTAGAACTTGAAGTTGTAACTGATTTAGAAAAAAACCATTCAAATTTTATTATTTCTGAAAAATTTGATTTGACTCAATACACGCCAGCGCATTTAAGATACACAGATATTCAATCTTGTTTAATTATTCAAAATAATCAGTTTGTAAATTCTTATACAACATTAGCATATTTAGAAGCTATTACAGATAAATCATTAGAATTAGTTAAACTTAAATCAAAAAGTGAGCAGAAAAAACAAATATTTTTAATTTCAAATGATGATTGTATAGTTATTCCAAAAAGTAAAGTAAAAAATAAGACAATCAATAATTTGGTAATTAATGAAGTTGATGTAAAAGAAACTGGAAAAATTATTATTGATAATAATAAAATATTAACCATTCAGAAAGGTCGACCATATTTTTTTCCAAATTGTAAAAATGAAGATTTTGTTGATAAAACTAACTTACAATATAAATTAGTAGCGCAAAATTCATTGCCTTTTAATTATCCATTATATCGTCAAAAATCTATTAATATTCATTACTATGATATCACGAATAAACTTATTCCTATTAAAACAAAAACAAGTAAAACTGTTGAATTTGCTTTCTCGAAAATGATTATTAAAAATCGAGGTAACGTTTATATTACTGGAATCCCAATATTTTTACGAGAAGTTTTAATTAATAGAAAAAGACCTAAAAAGACATTACTATCAACTTTAAAACAAAAACCAATATCAAGTCGGCGTTTCCCCGTTGGTGTCTCTTCTTATATTAGTGTAAAAGATATATTTGTAATGTTTATGCAAAATTCTGAATTGATAAATAATCAAATAAAAATAGAAACTAATACAAAACCGGAGTTTGCCTCGTTATTACTTGTAGAATATCCATTTAAACCAATAGGTATACATTCAGTCACTGAAGACTTTTTAGAACAAGAAGTAAATAGTGTTTATTGTAAAAATGGTGAATTCATTGAAAATGGACAGACAATTGGATTATTAAATTTTGAAAAAGAAATTACAGGTGATATTGTTCAAGGTTTACCAAGAATTGAAGAATTATTAGAAGCTAGAAAAAAGAAAAAATTAAGTAAACGAATTCCTAAGAATCAAAAAAAAAGTTTGCTTATTCGAAAAACAAGTTTAGATCCAACATTTGAATTTAGAAAATTAGGAACAACGATTAAGGAAAATGAAAAGATAAACCCCCATAATTTATTAAAAGTTTATTTTAATTATTATGCAAAAGCAAAAACACTTATTGTTCATAATCAAATATCTCAGTTATTCCGCTTAACGAACGCATATGAAGCAAGTTACAGAAGTTTTAAAAAAGTTCAGTCATTAATCTTAAATTCAGTACAAACCGTTTATCAATCGCAAGGGGTTACAATCGCGGACAAACATTTAGAAATTATTATTAAACAAATGACCGCAAAGGTACAAATAACAAGTGCTGGAGATACACCATTATTACCACATGAAGTAATTGATCTTTATCATATTAAATATATTAACGAAGTGATTCAATACGAAAATAGACAACCAGCTTTTTATGTACCTCTTTTATTAGGTGTCACAAAAGCTTCATTAAATAATCCAAGTTTTATTTCTGCAGCGAGTTTTCAAGAAACAACGAGAGTATTGACAAAAGCTGCTATTGAAGGAAAACGAGACTGGTTAAGAGGATTAAAAGAAAATATTGTTATTGGGCAATTAATTCCTGCGGGTACTGGTTCCAAGACTTATTCGCGTTTCTTTAAAAAACCTGCCAGCATTTCGGAAACATTAAAAGTTAAACCACAAATAATTAAAAATGTTTAAAATAAAAACTAGACTATTTTATTTATAATTTGTTATCTTATTGTTATAAATAGTAATTCAATTAAGGAGTTCAAATTTTTTATGGCTGATGTGAGTTTAGCCCAATTATTAGATGCAGGTGTTCATTTTGGGCATAAAGCTTATCGCTGGAATCCGAAAATGTTCCCTTATATTTATACCGAACGTAATAATATTCATATTTTAGATTTAGTTCAATCTGCTCAGTTGTTAAAAGAAGCTAATGTATATGTTCAATCTGCTGCTGAACAAGGAAAAACATTCTTGTTTATTGGTACAAAACGTCAAGCTAGCGCTTTAGTTGCTCAAGAAGCGAAACGTTGTAATTCATATTATGTTAATCATCGTTGGTTAGGTGGAATGTTAACGAATTGGGTTACATTAAAAAGTCGTATTGCACGGTTAAAAGATTTAGAACAGCAAGAAGCAGATGAAGTTTTTAATTTATTACCAAAGAAAGAAGCGTCGATTCGTCGAAACGAATTAGAAAAATTACGTAAACTTTTAAATGGCGTAAAAGATATGCCAACAATACCAGATATTGCAATTGTTATTGATCAGAAACGTGAAATAACAGCTATTCGTGAGTGTCAAAAATTAAATATTCCAATTGTTTCAATTTTAGATACTAATTGTGACCCAGATTTAGTGGATATCCCTATTCCTGGTAATGATGATGCTGTTCGTTCAATTAAATTAATTTTAAAATCGTTAACGGATAGTATTAATGTAGGACACGCAAAATTGAATTAATTATTTTTGAAATCGTTATCCATTTTAGAAAAAAATAGTATTATTTTATCAATAAAAGTAAAGTAATTAAAAAAATCTTAAGCTAAGAAGGATTGATGTATAATATATGGTGAACCCATATTTATATTTATATATATCTACTACAAATAAGGAAATTTTTTATGGCTACGGACACTTTAAAGAGAGTACAAGGACTTGTTAACGATCAACTAGGTATTGAGATAGAGAAGATTGTACCAAGCGCCAGTTTCACTGCAGACTTAGGAGCTGATTCTTTAGATATTGTTGAATTGGTAATGTCTTTTGAAGAAGAGTTTGAAATTGAAATTGATGATACAAGTGCAAGTAATATTGAAACAGTTGAACAAGTTGTTGCATTTATTGATAACCCACCACCAGCAAAAGAAGAAGATGCGTAGAGTAGAATAAAATTGACTACTTTTGTTATTTTTAGTAAAAGTAGTCAATTTTATCTTATTATATTAAGAATAAGCATTCCTATAGAATAATTACAAATATAGAAAACTCTAACTTAAAAATTTTGAACAATTTTATTTAAATTTATAAAATAATTTTTAAGTTTTAAAACATTACCAATTTAATAATTGACAAAAAACTAATAATTACTTATAGTTATTTTGTTTGTTAGATAGGTCTCGGGATATAGCTCAGTTTGGTAGAGTACCTGCTTTGGGAGTAGGGTGTCGTAGGTTCAAATCCTTCTATCCCGAGAATAACGTTTACGTTAACCTATACGTTTTTTTTTAATTAAACTTAAACTTAAACATATTTAATATGCTTGAAAACCTACCCCTAGATATACCTTTAGAGGATGCTGTAGATGCTGCTATGAACTATCTGTCGGTAAGAGTACCTCGTATAAACGGTTGGCTAGACGTATTAACTAATCCTTTAGCTGATATGAAAATACATCATTTATATAGTTTTAGTGATAATAAAGACGGGTTTATTAACTTTTTAGTTAGTCGTCAAGTACTATTTTTGCCTGATTTTTTGTCTAAAATTATTCAACTCTATGGTGGTATTAATGGAAATGATTACACATCGAATCTTATTCTTTTACAACAAGGCCTGCATGGATTTCTTGGTGTATTTATGAGACTTTGTGAAGTACGGGTGGCCTTAAACTTTTGGATTATTTTTAATCCCTATGCACAACCTTGGGTACTATTAACAACAGCTACAGAATGGTACACAGAAAGTCTTTCTGGTATGTTCCCAGTTTTTTTCGGTATTGATTATACCGCCACATTAATGATTGGTGTACTTGTACAAATAAGGGAATATGTTGAAAATCTAGTTTTCACCATGCCATATCTTCCAAGTGAAGGCAGAGAAGAAATTATTGGTTCACATAAAGTTTACATATTTGAAGGCTTACCAAAATTATGGTACGAAAATGGAATCCCAGAGCAAGTGCGAGAAGAATGGTATAATCAATACCCATTTATTACTGAATTTTTTATAAAAAATTATAGTAATTCCGGAATAAATTTTGTACCAACAAAAGAATTTGAAGAATTTTATAAAAATAATCCATATCAATCGTTAATGAATTTAAATGAATTTTCATCAAACACTATTTGTCATATGAATTCTTTATTAGATAGTGATCTCTTAGCAAACCATCTTTCAGATATCTCTAATAAAGTTTTATTGCATTTATAAATTTATTCTTAGGTTTGAAATTATTAAGTAAGTTGTCAAAAAGTGACTAAATCAAACAAAAAATAACCTTTTGGTCGATTTTTAGTCACTTTTAGTATTCTTTATTGAAATTGTCACCTTGGCCATTCTTTTATTTTAAATAATCTTTCTATCCGAATAAAAATACACTAGCCGTAATTTTATGTTTTTTACTAGTTTCTTAAATGTTAAATTTCTAGCATTTGATTCTAAGTCAAATTTCTCATATTTTTATTAAGTTAACTTGGTAGCTTCGTAATCTTATTCTAAAGTCTATTATTTTAGATTTTATAACCAAAAACACTATAATTCAATCACAGTTTTAACTTTATACTTAATATATCTATATAAAAAAGATATAGAAGCTTTATATTAGTAACGGTTACTTAATTCTATTTTAGGATATTCATAAAATACTTATTTTAAAACTTTATTAAAATATTTTATATTTATTTTTTTATAATAAAAGCAGGTTGTAACAATTTCCTAGATTGTTATGTTAGGAACATTGAGAATCCAAAAACAATTTAAATTTAAGGACATTTTAAGAGAGTTTGATCCTGGCTCAGGATGAACGCTGGCGGTATGCCTAACACATGCAAGTCGTACGGAAGTTTTTAACTTCAGTGGCGGACGGGTGAGTAACACGTGAGAATTTGCCTTTAGGAGGGGGATAACAATTGGAAACGATTGCTAATACCCCATATGCTTCCGAGTGAAATAGATTTATCTGCCTAAAGAGAAGCTCGCGGCTGATTAGCTTGTTGGTAAGGTAATGGCTTACCAAGGCGACGATCAGTATCTGGTTTGAGAGGACGATCAGACACACTGGAACTGAGACACGGTCCAGACTCCTACGGGAGGCAGCAGTGGGGAATTTTCCGCAATGGGCGAAAGCCTGACGGAGCAATACCGCGTGAGGGAAGACGGCCTATGGGTTGTAAACCTCTTTTTTCAGGGAGGAATCAATGACGTGTACCTGAAGAATAAGCATCGGCTAACTCCGTGCCAGCAGCCGCGGTAAGACGGAGGATGCAAGTGTTATCCGGAATCACTGGGCGTAAAGCGTCTGTAGGTTGTTTAATAAGTCAACTGTTAAATCTTGGGGCTCAACCTCAAAATCGCAGTCGAAACTATTAGACTTGAGTATAGTAGAGGTAAAGGGAATTTCCAGTGGAGCGGTGAAATGCGTAGAGATTGGAAAGAACACCAATGGCGAAGGCACTTTACTGGGCTATTACTGACACTCAGAGACGAAAGCTAGGGTAGCAAATGGGATTAGATACCCCAGTAGTCCTAGCTGTAAACAATGGATACTAGGTGTTGAACAGATCGACCTGTGCAGTACCAAAGCTAACGCGTTAAGTATCCCGCCTGGGAAGTATGCTCGCAAGGGTGAAACTCAAAGGAATTGACGGGGGCCCGCACAAGCGGTGGAGCATGTGGTTTAATTCGATGCAACGCGAAGAACCTTACCAGGGTTTGACATGATACGAATTTTTTTGAAAGAAAAAAGTGCCGTTTGGAACGTATACACAGGTGGTGCATGGCTGTCGTCAGCTCGTGTCGTGAGATGTTGGGTTAAGTCCCGCAACGAGCGCAACCCTTGTTTTTAGTTGCCATTTATGGAACTCTAGAAAGACTGCCGGTTATAAACCGGAGGAAGGCGGGGATGACGTCAAGTCAGCATGCCCCTTACACCCTGGGCTACACACGTGCTACATTGGGCGAGACAATGAGATGCAACTCTGCGAAGATTAGCTAATCTATAAACTCGTTCTAAGTTCGGATTGCAGGCTGCAACTCGCCTGCATGAAGGTGGAATCGCTAGTAATCGCTGGTCAGCTATACAGCGGTGAATCCGTTCCCGGGCCTTGTACACACCGCCCGTCACACCATGGAAGCTGGTTATGCCCGAAGTCGTTACTCTAACCGTTTGGAGGAGGATGCCTAAGGTAGAATTAGTGACTGGGGTGAAGTCGTAACAAGGTAACCGTACTGGAAGGTGCGGTTGGATCACCTCCTTTTAAAGAATATATTTAGTCTTTAATTTAAGGGTCGATTATAGTAAAAAATCTCAGAATAAAAAATTCGAGGGGCTATTAGCTCAGTTGGTTAGAGCGCGCCCCTGATAAGGGTGAGGTCTCTGGTTCAAATCCAGAATGGCCCAGCGGGGGTATAGCTCAGTTGGTAGAGCACCGCCTTTGCACGGCGGTTGTCAGCGGTTCGACTCCGCTTACCTCCAAAAAATACTTGCAAAATAAGTTGTTTGTTAAAAATCTTTTTATAAAATTGATTTCTGTGTTAAATTCAAGAAATTAAGGGTTTATGGGGAATACCTTGGCATTCAGAAGCGATGAAGGACGCGGTTACCGGCGAAACACTTCGGGGAGTTGGAAACAAGCTAAAATCCGGAGGTCTCCTAATGAGGAAACTTTATTTAATAACTACTTATTGAATATATAGATAAGAAAGAGCGAACCTAGAGAACTGAAACATCTTAGTATCTAGAGGAAAAGAAAGTAAAAACGATTCCCTTAGTAGCGGCGAGCGAAATGGGAACAGCCTAAACTTATTTTAAGGGTAGTGGGACAGTCGTAATGATATTATGTGACAATTAGAAGAATAAGTTCGGAATACTTAACCATAGAGAGTGATAGTCTCGTATTCGAAAATTGAAACAATCAGATTGTATCCCGAGTAGCATGGAGCACGTGAAATTCCGTGTGAATCTGCGAGGACCACCTCGTAAGGCTAAATATTCCTGAATGACCGATAGTGAAATAGTACCGTGAGGGAAAGGTGAAAAGAACCCCGGGAGGGGAGTGAAAAGAACATGAAACCATAAACTTACAAGCAGTAGGAGGACGACTAAAACGTCTGACTGCGTTCCTGTTGAAGAATGAGCCGGCGACTTATAGGTAGTGGCAGGTTAAAGCAGTGAATGCTGAAGCCATAGTGAAAGCGAGCCTGAATAGGGCATTTGTCACTAGTTATAGACCCGAACCCGGATGATCTAACCATGGCCAGGTTGAAGCTTAGGTAATACTAAGTGGAGGACCGAACCGACTGATGTTGAAAAATCAGCGGATGAGTTGTGGTTAGGGGTGAAATGCCAATCGAATTCGGAGCTAGCTGGTTCTCCCCGAAATGCGTTTTGGCGCAGCGGTAAATGTTATAATTTAGGGGTAAAGCACTGTTACGTATGCGGGCTGGTAATTCGGTACCAAATCGTTGCAAACTAAGAATACTAAATGAATAATTTACCAGTAAGACTGTGGGGGATAAGCTCCATTGTCAAGAGGGAAACAGCCCAGAGCACCAGTTAAGGCCCCAAAATAATTACTAAGTGGTAAAGGTGGTGGGCATGCAGAAACAATCAGAAGGTTTGCTTAGAAGCAGCAATCCTTTAAAGAGTGCGTAATAGCTCACTGATCGAGTAAGCCTGCGCCGAAAATGAATGGGACTAAGTAATTTGCCGAAACTGTGCGGTATACTAGTAGTATATCGGTAGGGGAGCGTTCTGTTGTAGGTAGAAGTATTAGCGTAAGCGGATATGGACGAAGCAGAAGTGAGAATGTCGGCTTGAGTAACGAAAATATAGGTGAGAATCCTATACCCCGAAAACCCAAGGTTTCCTCCGGAAGGCTCGTCCGCGGAGGGTAAGTCAGGACCTAAGGCGAGGCTGAACAGCGTAGTCGATGGACAACGGGTTAATATTCCCGTACCATTTTTTATTGATATCGAGGGACGGAGAAGGCTAAACTAGCCGGATGTTGGTTACCGGTTTAAACGTTCGAGATGTTGAGAAGTGGAGAAAACACTTTGAGTTGAGACGTGATGACGAAACGCTAAGGCGTTGAAGTAGTGTATGTCAGACTTCCAAGAAAAGCTTGCTATGTCATAGATAAAAAATGCCTGTACCATAACCGACACAGGTGGGTAGGTAGAGTATACTAAGGGGCGCGAGATAACTCTCTCTAAGGAACTCGGCAAAATAACTCCGTAACTTCGGGAGAAGGAGTGCCTTATTTATAAGGTTGCAATAACAAGATCCAAGCAACTGTTTATCAAAAACACAGGTCTCCGCTAAGTCGTAAGACGAAGTATGGGGGCTGACGCCTGCCCAGTGCCAGAAGGTTAAAGAAGTTGGTTAGTTTAGGCGAAGCTGATAACTGAAGCCCTGGTGAACGGCGGCCGTAACTATAACGGTCCTAAGGTAGCGAAATTCCTTGTCGGGTAAGTTCCGACCCGCACGAAAGGCGTAATGATTTGGATACTGTCTCGGAGAGGGGCTCGGTGAAATAGACTTGTCTGTGAAGATGCGGACTACCTGCACCAGGACAGAAAGACCCTATGAAGCTTTACTGTAACTTGAAATTGAAATTGGACTTTACTCGCGCAGCATAGGTGGGAAGCGTTGAACATACTCTTGCGGGAGTATGCGAGCTATCAGTGAGATACCACTCTTGTAATGTTAGATTTCTAACTTTGAACCATTATCTGGTCAAAGAACAGTTTCAGGCGGGCAGTTTGACTGGGGCGGTCGCCTCCCAAATGGTAACGGAGGCGTACAAAGGTTTCCTCTGAACGGTTAGAAATCGTATCTAGAGTGTAAAGGCATAAGGAAGCTTGACTGTGAGACCTACAAGTCGAGCAGGGACGAAAGTCGGTCTTAGTGATCTGACGGTACTGAGTGGAAAGGCCGTCACTCAACGGATAAAAGTTACTCTAGGGATAACAGGCTGATCTCCCCCAAGAGTTCACATCGACGGGGAGGTTTGGCACCTCGATGTCGGCTCATCGCATCCTGGGGCGGTAGTACGTCCCAAGGGTTGGGCTGTTCGCCCATGAAAGCGGTACGCGAGCTGGGTTCAGAACGTCGTGAGACAGTTCGGTCCATATCCGGTGTAGGCGTTAGAATATTGAGAGGAGCCTTCTTTAGTACGAGAGGACCAAGAAGGACACACCGCTGGTGTACCAGTTATCGTGCCAACGGTAAACGCTGGGTAGCTATGTGTGGAGTGGATAACCGCTGAAAGCATCTAAGTGGGAAGCCCACCTCAAGATGAGTATTCTCATCACGTAAGTGAGTAAGGTCACGGTAAGACTAACCGTTTGATAGGCATTAAGTGTAAGTACAGTAATGTATGTGCTAAGATGTGCTAACAGACCGAGGACTTGAATTTTTTTTAAATATTCCTGACATATTGTCTGGAATATTTTCGGCTTTGGTGTTTTTAGTGTACTGAGCGGAACCACGCTGATCCATCTCGAACTCAGCTGTGAAACGTTATAAATCAACGACAATACTTGGAGGGGGACTTCCTGGGAAGATAGTTCAATGCCAAAGTTTTAATTTAAAATCGATTATCAATACCTAAAAATAGAATATTCCTATTTTTTCATAAGTATTACTTGTTTTTAGACAAAGAATCTGAATTTTTTGAATCAAATTTATTAGATAGGTTCAAGCTAATCTATATTGTTTTATAAAGTTTATTATAAGTTTCTCCATTTACTAGAGAACTTAATTTTTTTTCTTCGAAAGAGAACCCTAAATTTATAATTTAAGTAATGAATTAGTTAATTAGTAGTTTTTAAACTCTTGGTAAAATTTTATTAACTTTTTAATTATAGTTGTACAAATAGTTAAACTTCAAACTAGTAACAATTCTTTTTAAATTATCTCGATAATAAACTTAGATAATTTTACTTTAAGCTCACTTATACTATTATTTTTGAAGTTATCTATTATTATTTAATATTCATCAATTACTCAATCAAATTTAAATAATAAACCATTTAAAATTTACTGCTTCTAAAAATTATTAATATTTAATTTTAAACTATAAAAATTAGTAAAAAGTTGATTTTTATTCTTTTGAAAAATATATTATAATTTAAGATAGTATTTATTAAGGTTAGATAATTTATATGTCTCATACAGTTAAAATTTACGATACATGTATTGGATGTACTCAATGCGTAAGAGCATGCCCGACTGATGTATTAGAAATGGTTCCGTGGGATGGTTGTAAATCAGGTCAAATAGCGTCTTCTCCGCGTGTTGAAGATTGTGTAGGCTGTAAACGTTGTGAAACTGCGTGTCCTACAGATTTTTTAAGTGTAAGAGTTTATTTAGGAGCTGAAACAACACGAAGTTTAGGTTTAGCATACTAATTTTTTAAGTTAATTTATAAACAAAGAATCATAAATTTACAAACGATTAATTAGTTATTATTAAGGTATTCTTAGTAATTTAATTCGAAAATTTCGAGATCTACAAATTATTAGAGATTTAGGTTCCAATTTCTTTATAAAAAATTATTTATAAAGAATCCTCAGTCTCTAACAATTGAAGATCTTTTGTCTTGGGATTAATTATCAACTGATATAAACGATCTTATTCTATTTATAAAGAAGTAGAACTATCTTAGAGAGAGAAAATTAGAATAACCAATATGAGATTAGCTTGAAAAATAGGTTATAGAAAAATATAATATAATGGATAAGTATTTTCATTAACAATAAAAATGACGATAATTGCTCTATACTATCATATTTAAATTAAATTATACTTGAGTTATAATTAATATGAGAAATATTCCATACAATATTGAAAAGAAAATTAACAACATTGTATAAAATATTTAACTACATAGTTATTAAAAAAATATCTCGATTAAATTATCTTATATCTATACTAAGATAACCAACCATAACTATGTAAGCCTTTACCCAAGAAATTAACTCCAAGATAGCAAATCCAGATAACGAAAAATCCGATTGATCCTAAAATAGCTGTCTTTTTTCCTTCCCAACCTTTTGTAATTCTCGAATGCAAATATGTGGCAAAAATAATCCAGGTAATTAACGCCCAAGTTTCTTTC